GTAAGCAAAAAAAATATATATATTTTGTGCTTACTTCTTAGCTCAAAAGAAGGAAACGCGTGGTTAGTGGCGTAAAACCACATAAAAGCAGTTAGTGAGCAAACAAAAATCGAAAGCCACAAGCGCACGGCGAAGAGAGAAAAAATATAGACTTACGGCCTATGACCTTCGTCGGTTTGATTTGATCTTTGCGTCTTATTTTCTGCACCCTTTTATTTCTCTAACCTTGGCCTCATCACCAATTAGAAAGCACGCAAGGTATGCATTATCGAAATTATTCATGACAGGAAATCAAGCAGTTCAAAAGCAGTTCAAAAATAAAGAAAAATATATTTTGCGTCCTGCTTCTTCCCTCCCCAATGAGCCTTTAGAGCTCTACTATCAAAGCAGTTGCAAAGGTTAAAGACCCCCTTTCTTTGTTAGTTTTTTATGTGTATGCTCTTGATGGCAAGTGAAGGGCTCGAACGTACGAATCGTTCGGCCCTGAGGTGCTCATTTTATTTGGAAAATAAAAAATATATATTTTTTGGGCGCAGCCCTCTGCCCATGAAGGGCAGAGAGCGCAGCTCTCTTCGCTTTGCAAATAGGGTGCAGCAAAAATGTATTTATTTCCCCCAAAATACCAACACCAAAAAATTAAAAAACAAATAATATTAAAAACGCCATCATTAGGGCAAACAAAGCAATAGCTTCTGTTAAAGCAAAACCTAAAATGGCATAACCAAATAATTGCTTAGCCAACGATGGATTTCGTGCAACAGAATGAGGTTGGATAGGGGTTATTTTCGTGTTGCCCTTCAAAGCAATCTAAAGGTACCCATAATACGCAGTTCCTCCCCCCCCCACTGGAACCGTACGTGATAGTTACCCATCATACGGCTCCTCTTTTTCCATATCTTACGCAATTTTCCTATTTTTCTAAAGTATTTGCGCTACATTTGGGCCGAAAGTTGAACTCGGGTCATTGTAGATTTTACACGGTGTCTGTAGTATAGTTGTTTTTGTTTGCAATTTAGTGCCAAATGTATTATAGCGCCTAGACTAATGATTTTATGCCGCCTTAGCTTTGTATGCTCACATATCCCCTATTGTCTAGACCTCTCTGAATTGAGTGCATCTCTATATTACCATTTGTGCAAGCAAACACAGCGCACCTGCAGTTTACTAGATGTTAGCCGTATGAATGTTGAACGTAGGATGTCATTGATTGCATCTTGTCAGATGTCGGTAAAGAACCTTTCTTCCCATGCGAGCTATAATTGGGGAATTTGGAAAGCAATTATCTTGCTCTTTATGTTTAGGGCTTGCGGCCCCTTAGTATATTCGACAATCACCTCTTTGGTACTACATCGGTGCTTACCTGCTGGTGTGAATAGCGCTGACCATCTCACTTAATAGTCTACTAAGCGTCGAACCTTATGAGAAGTATCATAACAGTGATAATAGCTGAGAAGTCCATAGGCTAGAGACATAAAATAGGACATAATTGCTTTATCCAAGGAACCGAGCATTAAAGTAAGTGTGGTGGGACTTTGGTAGGCAGGAATATCCTTTTCTTTTGTAGTTTTTCTGTTATCATTTTCATTGAAGTTAGGATCTACATGGGTAACACTCTATAGCTTCCTGCCGTTTTCGTTTTTATTTTCACAAATTTTATTTCTTTTTTTTTGCTCGTCAACTCATCGTCTAAGTACTTTTCTAAAAGCCTTGTCAGATGTTTATGGGCCTGCAGGATTTCTTCTGGAATTTCCATCCAAGAAGATATGTTCAGAAAGACCTCTTTGGACAAGAGGCACTAAACTGATTGCCTGGTTTCATTTTTTTCGACTCCTCTAAAGACAAAAGACTTAGTGACCTTTTGTGCTTTTGTGAACATGACTTGTTTTGCTGCTTTTGAAGACGAAAGGTCCTGTCTAGTCTTCTTAAGAGCCCATGTCCATGTACGAAAGGTTAGGTCCTTCAATTGATTGTTCCAACCTCCTTTCCGTATTTTTGCCCATTTTAAAATGCGGGATGGCGCCTTTCTATTTTTTTAGAGAAGCGGGCCATCTGCTTGCCAGGACCCCAGCTATTTTCATCTCGAGAAATAGAACCGATCTGCTAGCTATGTGCACGAGGCCAGGCTGACTTTTAGGTTTAAATTTGATTTTGAGAACTGCGCAATCCTACCTTAGATCTTTTCGACAAAATTTCTTGAGCCCGCGGCGATACTGAGTGGAAATTTTTCCGCATAGCGTACCGCACCTTCACCAAGCCCGTGTCATCGTAGATTTTAGGTAGCAGGGGCCAAACAGGAAAGCCAATGAAAAATCTAAGCTGAAAAGCAAAAAAAAAAAGGGCCGCAGGATGCCAGCTCTCTGCCCATGAAGGCAGAGGGCACAGCAAAAAAAAGATTTTTTTGCTGCGCCCTTTCTTGGACTTCTTTAGCTTTCCAGGCTCTTAATCTCGCCAACATCGCTTTGTTTCCGCAATAAGCCCGTCTCTCTGCTTCCAATATAATGATAGCTCTCTTGTACTCTGGGTTTGGTTTTCGTTTGGTTTGGAAGGTGTTGAAGGTTGGATCTTTCTTATTTTTAGGTTTGGCTTGTCTAGGTAAATATTACAAAGTAGGGGTGGACGCTATTTTGTAGGATTTCCGCCTCAGGCGAGAATCCTACTCAGTCAACACAAAAAAATAAAATATACCTGCCACCTGCGGCGGCCTTTACCTTGAACAATTCTAATATCAAATCAATAAACGATCATGGATTTCTTCTAGAAAAATGAAAACTAGGCGCTGCCGGTCGATCGTGCCATAGCACTTTTTAATGTCAAATTTCGGAAAGCACAAAATTTCCATCCAAGTTTTTTTGATCGTCTCGAGTGCCGTATGGTATCCTTATGACAGACGGAATCTATGTAAGGAATTGGAAAAGAGCGGCTCATAAAATTTATCGAAAATCATACGCATTGCCTCCCGTACAATCTGGTCTTTTGGTTTTCCTATGCGTTCTCTGACGTGCAGCAGAAAAGAAAAAGAAAAAAAATATAGATTTTTTTTGCTCTGCCTCTTTCTAGTTTTGCTATAATCACTCGTCTAACCGATTAAAACACATAAGATCCCCGGCTCTCTTGGGCTTTATAGAATAATTATGGGCTAATACCTTCTAGTGTTTTCACTGTCAGGTCCCATCCCCATTATATTACCCGGATTTGACTTCAGCTTATTGTAAGCCGCTATCAGTACATTTAAGTCTGATATTATCTCCATTAGGTTCTTATACTTCCCATTAGGTCTACGCGTAAGATTGCTTTCTTTCGCCGGGCAAGCAACATTAAAAAAAGTATTTTTTTTTTTTGCTCTTTTTTCCAGGAAAAAGCCGGAACTGCATTCCTCACCAGAGAAAAAATAGAGACTTGCGGCCTTTTCTGTGGGAGGTTTTCCATCCATCCCCGAATGTATGTCTTTGTCACCAAGATTATCATCCTTGTAGCTGTCATCCTTGTCAACCCGCCCAACTTGTTTAGTGTCCTCTAAGCCTAACCGACATAAGTCGGCGACCACAGGTCGTTCATCCCCCCCTAGGGGCTCCCTTTTACCGTCGATTCTCAGTGTACTTGAGTAGGGGTGGCAACCTATAATTAAAATAATATCCCCTAGTTTATAAGAGCAGCCATTGTCGAGATTCGTCTACCTACACTTAAACAAGCCACTTTCCTGACTCCGCGGCATCGCCTCCCTTGAGGAGTTGGCGGGAGTTAGATTACTGCCCAGGGCCCCGGCAGGACGCAAAGCGTCATCGGGTTTCAGATGCGAAGCTCCGCACATCGAAGAATTCCGATAGGGTTCTTATCCTCCCCCTCGGTCAGAACCACACGTGCAAGTTTCCCTGCATGTGGCTCGTCCATGGTAATTTCTTCAGCTTCTGCAATTTTTCGCCGTATAAATGCTACTAGTCCCCCTTGCGTGGGGACGCGCGGCTACTATGCAATTTTCCCCTGCATACTTTGTAACTATGGCATTTATGGTATAATGTAATTTACTCCTTAAATTTGACTATGGCTGCCTCAGCAAGAGTCTTCGGCCTCCTTCAGGATATATTGAAAAGGTCTCAAGTGAGATATTTAAGCTGCTTTGTGCTATCGCACAATTTGCATTCATCCTTAAGTTGTGAGTAGTTTGCTTGCTTTATCTACACTTCACTCCATCATAAGGTTTATCGAGTATAGCTACCTCACTAACTAAGAGGGGCTTTTCTCTTGTGTGAAATCCCAGAGTTTTCGGAGAAGTAAAGTAGTATAGTAAGGCTACCCCCCCCCCCCTCTGGTCTTTTATTGTGATCTGCCAGTTTGGACCTCGTGGAAAGCAGCCTCAGCCGACTGTAGGCCCTTTTTTATGGCTAAAGTCAGAGCGCAAGACTAGATGGACACGACTTTCCATAGGGAAGAGCGCTTTTTCACAAATAAATAATAGTTAACAATGTCGTGTATTATCGATGAAAAAGAAGTTACAATGTTTTTGTCTTCTAGGGCCGCCAATCGTTGATTGGAGGTTGCTTGGGCTGATCTTTTGGCGTTTTGTTTTGCACATTGACGTTCCAAGGCTCTAGTTATTAAGTCCTTAATAAAAACAATTAATCGTAAACGTTTTATCGATTGAAGTCCGGTTGTTTTGATGTGACCTTGTCAGTGCTTAAAGTTTCCATAACACTTCCGGTACCGTAATATGTTACTAATGCGCCTAAGTATTTGGCCATTTCGGACTTTGCGCTTAATATCGGACCTTTTCGTTCCTTCATGTCTAACTTCAGTTCTTCCTTGATAAAGTTTTGCACGGCCCTTTGGATCTCCAAGGCATCTTGTTTGCTACCTATAATACCTGACATGATGTTATCTACATATCAAAGATACTTAAGTCTTTGAAATCCTCTAGGGTCCGGTTTGCAGTCAGGTTTATTTGTTTCAATTTACCTACGATGTTTGAGGGCAAAACTGGCCAGTTCTAATTATGGATCCTTACAAAAGGCATTGTCCTTTGGATTAAGATGAAGTCTCTTCTTATATTCTGCTAACACAGGATGCATATCCCCTACAATGTATTTGGGTATTAGTATGTTTTCGATATAGCAGTCTAATTTATATAATAAAATATTGGCACGAAGCGGAGATATTATAGAGTCCCTTAAAGCCCCTATGTTGTATTGCGTTTGATCTGTAAGGTTGTATATATTGACATAGCCTGCGTTAAGTAGCTTTCGCATAAAATCCTGTAGTGCTTTGGACCGCAGTACTAGTTTGATTTCCTTAATAAGCAGATTATGATGAAGTCAAAATTTCTCAATATCATTTGTATAAGCCAAGGCATTACCGTCTACGAATATCGGAGGTCTCAGAGGGCTTGGTGACAGCTTTTCTCAAGACGAAAACTGTGGCTTGATTTTTTGAAGAGAGGCTCAAATAAGGGTTCTACTAGTCTTTTCTAAAGTAGATTGCACGACTTTGTCAACTGTCAAAACAAGAAAAAAGGGCCTACTCCCACCATCCAGTTCAGAAATGATTATTTGCTTGGCTGGTTTTCGAGAAGTCTGCCTTATCAACTCTTTAGATAGTTTTTCAAGGCCCTTATCAGTCATTTCTACTTTGCTTTTACCGTCGTTTTCTAGGGCTACATTACCTTTTAGTCTCTTGTAGCCTTAAGGTTATCTATGTTTTAAATGTCCTCATAGAATACGCAATTGAGCGCAGGAGGCGCCACCGGTCTAGATTTACCTTTATTGGCGTTAGTTTCACTAGTTGCTTTTGCTGATTTTACTACCCTTTCCAGCCGCAGACACGCCGCATTTATAAGGGGGGGGTAGCCTATTACCTACCATCTACAGCCCTTCCTTTATAGTTTTTCACATTACGGGCATCATCGTATGCGCGACTTGGTTTGCCCAGTGTATCCTTTATAATACTTATGGCTGATCTGTCACCCATTTCCTTTTTAGTTATACTTCGGTCCCTTGGTTTTTTGCACCTAGGTGTTAGTCCCTTTTGGGGGGTCTATTAGGGTGATCCCTTGCTTTTACGTTTGGGTGTTTGCTTGTTGTTTAGGTTGGTGAGCGTTTTTCTATGCTCTTTGCAGTTTCCCCCGGAGGGTTGTTCGCACCAAGGTTTTAGTTGGGCCTTGGAGCCTTCCGGGCCACCCTTTGTTAGAAGGGGTAACGCTTGACCCTGATGCACTCATGATAACCGTACAACAAAACTCGACCAGACCCCATGCTATGGTTCCCTGCGGTCTGTTTCCGCTACAGGTTAGAGGACTGCCCGTACGATAATCTGTTAACCTTCGCTAATCCAAACGCGCTCTGGCAAGGCGCACACTAAATACGTTTCCAATACCTACAGCAGCTCCCGCTAAAGCAATGGTAGCTGCTCCTGCTCCAATGTTAACCTAAGCTACTCTATTGCTGGCGCAGCTTGGCTTCCGAACCGTACGTGAGCCTACGGCCTCATACGGCTCTTTTCATCATTTTTGTATCTCTGCGAGTTCTGGCTATGTAAAAGACAGTGTTTATGCAACAAATGAAAGTTTGCTTAAGTGTCCTGCTATGCTCTCTGCTTCCTTTAAAAGTAATACGACCTGCTTCTACTAAATCCCCGACATTAATAGCCTTCGGCACTAGTTAAATAGGCCTCCTTGCACCTTCAAGAGCCTAAGCTCTCGTTGACTTAGATGCTTTGGCGGTCTTACACTCCACTTAGTACATCGTATTACCATCGAAGAGTTCTAAAAAAAAATATATATTTTTTTTGACTTTTCCTCTCTTCGCAACTTGGTTTGCTTGGCGAACTAAGGGCGTGTGTTAGTAGACAATAAGTTAGCGAAGAATAAAAAAATATTTCTTTTCTTTGTTGGCTAAACAAAAGCCGAAAGGATGCGATGCATAGGTTGTGCACCTCCATTCAACTGCAATGTTCACGCTATCTCCAATCCCGGCTTTTCGGTGGTGATAGATAATAGTATTGTCCACTTTGCCTGCAGCCCGCCTTTGTTTGACGTACTGCACAGCTATCAATCTGGTCTGTACTCCAGCCGTTAGCCATTTTTTTTCAGAATGCCTGCTTCCTCCTTTTTATGGTCATTTCATCGCAAAGCCTTATAGATCCTGGATTGTGATCTGAACACATACCCTTCGACCTTTGGCTAGGGCGTAGCGTGTTCAGGCTGCAAGTAAAAAATAAATATATTTTTTTCGCAGGTTTTCTTCCTTGCTTTTGGATATTCATAGAAATACCACTTTAAAAAAATATATATTTTTTTTTTGCTGCACTCGCGCCCAGTTTTTTTTTCAAAGTTATGAGTCTCCAAGTGGGCATATCACGATCATTTATCATCGCGCTTTCACTTTTTGGAGAATCCCGCTACCAATAAACATGTGGCCTAGCTAGCCTACCCTACGATCATTCGTTTGGAGTTCAAGGTAGTTACCCCGTTCCCAAGTCGGATTGTTGCGAGAACCTGAAAGACAAGCAATACTACGGGAGGTGGAACACGAATGTAGAACATAGTAAAAGCAACTACTTTCCTGGCCTCTCTTTTCGTATTCCTAGAATGCTTATGATTAGAAATTAAGCTAATCATACTGTTCCTCATTGACTTGTAGTCTAGCCCCCAGTAAGGGTTCAGCATACTGAAGGTGATCGGGCACCGAAGCTTTAACTCGTTTACGAAAGTGTTCCTCTCGGTTTTCTTCCTGCGACCATTTTGCTATGAATTTTGGGGTTGCCACTTCCATGTAATGATCGAGAGTTTGCGGGACATTACCGCGTAACAGGGATTACACCTGTATCCGACAAGAGTTAGAATAATAAGTTCTGGCCAAAAAAAAATCTATTTTTTTTCAAAAGTACTTTTAAGCTTATAGGCCAACGGGTCGCACTAATTTTGCACCTTCTAGCATAATTATTTTATTTTTATTTCTGTCAAAACAATGACCATTCAAGGGCTGATCAATCAAAATGGGGCCAACCCAACCATTTAGCCTAACCTAAAAAGGGGTGATGTCATGCCCATTTCATGTGGTTGGAACACAAATGAAGGCTTGAAGATGTGTTTTATCTACATAATCTCCACTAGTGTACCAGTAGAGCAAAGATACTTTTTGGAGTCGTATGGCTAAGAGTTGCATTTTATACTTAGTTTCATGAATAATGCAATTACTATGTAATTGCTAGAGAGTAGGGCACAGCAAAAAATCCATTTTTTTTTTGCCGCCCTCTATTGCGTTCATCGCGTTTATGGAATTTCTTCCAAGTAAAGTAGCCTCTGGTTTTGCTCTCGAGTTAATTCGATCCTTAGAAAAGCAATTTTCTGTGATCTATTGATCCTTTCAAAAATGTTAGTTATTGTTGTTCCTTATAAAAGGGAAGCCTCTTTACCAACAAACTTGGCTGTTTTTCGTAATAAGGCTTGAAAGGACTGGCACTTATTGTTATCTTCTCAGATGTGATAGACCTGCTGTTAAATACTACCGAGGGTCCCCCTACATTAGCATTAAAAAAAGTGAAACCGGACCTATATCCTCAAATTTCACTATGTGTTGTCAAATAATTGAAAATGAATAACTTTGTGATGATATTTAAACACGGCGTTTTTTAGGGGGTCGGCATCCATTATGTGGCGTTGGGCTTACATCTTGAATTCTGGTAATAATAAGACCTCCTAGTCGTAAACCACGTAGCGAAGATTCCTTTCCATAACCTAATCCTTTTATTCTAACTTCAACCGACTCAATTCCCAGTTGAATGGCAGTTCGAGCGGCATTTTCTGCAGTTGCTTGAGCAGCATAATTGGTCGAGCGACGAGATCCTTTAAACCCCAATGAACCTGAGGGAGACCAAGTTTTTGTATTTCCTTTAAAATCTGTTACAGTAATAATGGTATTACTTAAAGTTGATCGAACATGTGCAATACCGTGCTTTTTTTTTTTTCGCATGAGTTTTTTTTGAATGTTTCTATTTTTTTGATATCATCGATTGGGTTTTTTGATGATCCATCTTATCTGTTTACTAATACAAAATTCATTTTGTAGAAAGTAATAAGAAGTTTATACAAAATAATCCATTAAACGAGAAAGAAGGCCGCAGTTTTTCGTTTTCTAAGTCAGAAAATCCAACATATTCTCTTTTCTAAGCCCCCACCTTTTGGCAATTACAGTGCGAGGATAAATGAAGAATATGTGATGATTTGAGAAAAAATATATATATTTTTTTTTATTGCTTTTTGCCAGCTTCTTCCCTGGTCGGATCTAGAACTGCAACGCAAAAGAGAAAGAAAAAATATATATTTACCGCGCCCTTTAACCTGCCGTGCTTGTATGCTAATAGGAGCCGGCCCTACCAATTGACGATGTTTTTGCGAAAAGCCACAAGCCGTGTCATTGAGTTTGAAATTCATCACACATCACTTCGCGCCTTCATTATTGCAAGTAATGGAAAAAAACTTACAGCCTGCAGCCTAGATCAACTTCGTTGATTAATCAAAACATTTCTGAATTTGCGACAAGTTTTAGCATTAGTATGAGTTCGTTGACCACGTAAGGGCAATCCTGCATTGTGGCGAAAACCACGATAACAACCAATACTCATCAATTGTTTGATATCTCTCTGAATTACTCTCTCTAATTCTGAATCAACTAAATAATTTTGACTTATTATTTTGATAATTTGGTCGATTTGATATTTAGTCAACTTATTAACCTTGATATTATCATTAAGGCCTGATTGATCACAAACTTGAATTGCTTTTTTAAGGCCAATTCCAAAGATTCGAGTTAAAGCAATTTCTACTTGTTCATTCGACACTAAATTAGTTCCTAAAATATATGACATGATTTATTTTTTTTTTCCTTGTTTTTTATGTAGAATTTCGTTTCGATATTGTATACCTTTTCCCTTATAAACTTCAGGAGGTTTACAACTTTTGACGCTGGCAGCAAATTGAGTTACTTTTTGATGATCTATTCCAGTGCAACAAATGGGATTAGGCTTAAAGCAAAAAACGCGGACTGAAGACGTAACTTGGAGTCGAATTTCGTGACTGAAACCTAATTTTAGATATAAAATAGAGCCTTGTGGGTTAGTACTGGCTTTGTATCCAACTCCAATTATTTCCAAAAAACAAAATAATTTGGCTTCCATAAACTTGACTTAATTTTTTTCATAAACTTGACATAAAATCTCACCACCACCCAAATTGGTTTTTCATACTTCACGATCACATATCGAAGCCCTCTTTAAAGTAGATAAGATTATTATACTAAGCCCTTTTTTTCTCGATGAACGAGTTGTTGATGAATAAATTGGAAACTTACTCTAGTTCAGAGATGGTTTTCATTTTATTTTGTTAAACCTATTATAAAAAAATGACACTCTGAAATAATTTTAAAGCTTCCGTTTGCTTCCTTAGAAAATCTGTAAATAAAACCTTCATTGTACAAAATTGTGCAAAAATCCCAACAAAAAAGCAAAACAAAAACACCAAGGACAGGGTGATGCTGACAAGCAGAGAAGATGAAGCGTTTTCTTTTATTTTTATTTTTTTGGAATAATTGGGAGAAACAGGTCTCTTCTTATATGAAAACTATACATAAAAGCTTCCCCTTCATACAGCTCAAATTGATTAGGCCCTGTCGTCTGCAGGCGCTTTCAGGGCATTTATTTTTAGTCTATTTACAAATCCAATATGACCTTGCGTGACTTGCCGGTGGCAAGTAGCATGCAAAGGTTAAATGTTAAAAGTATTCCAGCCGCCACCTTGAGGTTTTATATAGTGCAAATTGACCAGTTTCCCATTGTATAGTGACTCTCCATAGACTACACGCCGGTAATTATACTTACAGTAGACTTCCTCTTCGTATGGAGATTTATAAGCATTTTACATCTTTAATAATAGCTCTGGTCTTTGCTTGGGTATAGGTTGAACCCCTTAAACAGGGGTTTGACCTCGACAGTTGTAATGTTGAACAAAAGCTGCTTGTCTGACGCTCCCCAGTCGTTCTTATGGTGAGGGGACGGGAAAGTTGATTTTATTAGTAACCACCTCATCAGGCGAGTAGGGAGTTTCTTGTAAGCTTATCCAAGCATGCTGCACTAGACGTGAGTTTCTTTCCTGCTTAGTTTTTGAGTTATGGCAGATGGAATTTGCATGTAACTTGACCAACCTCTCAGGGTAAGATTAAAATTTTGTATAATTATAGCAATGAGGTTCTTTAACGCTATCAACTTGCGCACCTTGGTATGCAGAGTGGCCATACTTTGTTTTGTGGGCTAGGTAGGATTGCGATATGATAATGATTTACGCTCGGCGACATGTTGTTGAACTTGGAGCGAAGCTCGTAATTTGAATATCCTTAATCCTAGAAGACCCTGCTGGATACTACCTTGGTTTTGGCTTCCTCGAAGCCAGGACCGCATTTTTGTTAGAATTCTGCAACTGCCAATTTGACTACTTTGGTCGAGAAGGTCAGCAGGTCAGCCTCAGTGATGACAAAGTTGTCTGTATACTTTTTCATGTAGCACTTGGACGTCTGCCTGAGAGGGGCTTTTGTGCATTTTAATATCACCGCCTTAAGATCGTTGAGGGCGACATTAGCTAAGAATGGGGGCATCTTACAATCTTGCAAAGTAGGCCCGTCTAAACCTATAAGAATGGGTGTCTGATTGGCATTATACGATGAGGTCGACTGCCAGAAAATCAAGCGCTGACATTGCCATGTTTTTCATGGTAGGAAAGCCCAGCAGAAACTTCTCATCTGTCTTGGGTTTAGAGCGCATAGCGCAGCAGGTTGGGCCCAGTTGCTTTGCAGAGGCCGCCGTATAGCGCTGTGGAAAATTTGCGCTAGAAGACGTAAATAAAAAAAAATTTCTATTTTTTTTCTTTGAACTGCGCTTCGCGCCCTAGTCTTCTGTCGATTAGTGACCCAAATCTCACCATCCACACCCAGTATTCTAGCACTAAAAAAATTACCCATCTTACTGCTAGAGTCTATGCGCTAAGACTAGTTACTAGTTTACCTTGGAAATTGTAGACCTAGAAAAGCCTACTCCCATACCACCACCATTTGACAAAAGGCAGATTTTGTCTGCTGGTTCAACTCAATGTCTAAACATGCCAAGTTGTCCTCATATTGGCTTTAATTCAATTGTAGTAAATGTAATTTTACTTAAGTAAGCTACCCTTTCATGTAGGTCGACCCTATCTGAGCCATTACAGCTCGGCCTTCGCTTTTTTGCTTTTCCCCTACTAACATCTCATTATACGCCCTTACGGGCGCACCTTCATATAGAGAAATATTGTTTTACCATACCCCATTAATAGCACTTAACCTATGCCGATTTTGAGGACTGTACTACACTTTAAGGAACTCATGTAATTTCAACATGCCCAATATACAGGGGCAATTTCGTCCATAGTTCGCAGTCCGTCAAAATCCAATTGAGCCCAAAAGCTCATCTTGGTCATCTTTGACAAGGCTTTTATACATTTGCTTACGCTGTCCCCTTTTCACTTGAGCTAGTCTTTAGCCTTGAAGTACGTTGTTCCCAAGACTCCATACTAAGTCTTTTCAATAAAGGAATACTTAGGCAAAGTCAGGCAAAAACAATGTATGCAGCAAAAAAAAATCTTTTTTGCTTGCTGCAAAAAAAAGATTTTTTTTTTTGCTGCGCTCTCTTGGTACTCGCAAAGCGAACCTTTATTCTATTGACTACCAACATGATTTGTTTATGCCTATTAAAGAACCTTTAGATGCTAATTCACGAAAAACTATGCGAGAAACGCGAAATAACTTATATACGGAGCGAGGGCGACCCGTGAAAATACATCGGTTTCTTATTCGTGTTTTGGAACTATTTCTTGGCAACTTAGACGACTTTAAAAAATATTCATAACGTATCTGATTAGGAAGGTTTTGATGCCGAGAAATGGCTTTACATTGCATTCGCTCTAATTCATATCTAGCCACAAGCAATCTACGTGTGTGATCTCGTACAATTTGATTTGACATACGACTAAACCTCTTTTTGCAAAAAGCCACTCCACAAAATGAAAGTCTCATCTTGTGTGTTGGCTGAAGTAACAATAGTTATATCAAACCCTCGGATATGCTCAAAAATCTCGAAATGATTTTGTATTTCCGGAAATAATCGTAACAACGACATTGCCATTGATAATTGAATGGAATTTCTTTGTATTTTGACTGGGTAATCGTAGAAAGATATTATCGTAACAAGTTTTTCCAAGAAATTATACATGGTATGACCCTGTAGAGTGCTTCGTGCCAGGTAAGTGACATATTCTGTGTTTTTCTTTGACTTTCGATTTAATACAAACTTATTAAATCGAAACGACCTTCCTGTCGAATTTCTGCTTTGTGTCTGTGTGAACTTTTGACTACAAATAATCTCCATAGCTAATTTTACATTTCTTATTAAATTAGAGGGTGCCTTTGGAACTACTATTATTTTACACAATCTAGGAACTTCCATAATGTTGGCATAATTAAGTTTTAACAACAAATCTTGACGTAATAAATTTTCGTAATGAAAACGGAGTCTATTTGGAGTGAACATAAGTTGGCTGTGTCTTTTTTATTTTGGGTAAAAACGAATATAAACTTCACTATCTGCTTCACAAATAGTGGGCTGTTATGCGTTTTTTTTACGTAACAAAAAAAGGAGCGTAACAGGACATAGTAGCCAGCTCTTCATTTGCTTTGCACTCCAAGAAAGCGAAAAAAGATTTTTCGCAGCATTTCTTTTTTAGCCCAGAAGCCTTAGCGTTTTACTTGGGGGTCTTCGACCTCAGCATTATGCGCTTGATTATATTTGTCTTTAAACAAGAAAGCTCAGAAAAGAGATTTATTTTCTTCTCCGTTTACCCACTTACTTCTTTTTTGACGGGCCTGGCAAAGTGCGTGAAAGCAAGAAAAGCGCTATGTAGGACAAGAAATCCTGCTACACAATTTCATCTCTTCTATGGTTAACCTGGAAGATTGCAAACAAAGTGGTCTTGGACCTGAGGCCTTCGGCCTCAACGCATTTTCTTCCCTTCTGCACATCTCTTCAGGCTAAAATCACTTTATTTGCATTGCAAATAAATTGTAAGTTGTGCCCTTTTTTCGTTTTAAAGCCACGATAAGGGCAAAAAAAGCGATAATAGATATTTCTTTTTTCAGGCTTCTTCCATAAACAGCCCAAAAGGCTATATCTATTGAGGTCAAAGACCATAAATTATCTATAATAATAAATTTTTTATCTACTGTGCGATTTCAGCACTGCCCTGACTGCTTGTGCATTTTCAGGCTGATAAAGACCATAAGTTTACAAAGATTCCTGGTCTTTGCCCACTTTCTCTGCTTCGCTCCGCACTTTTCGGCCCGCTTTTGCCTTGGTTTTTACTTACTTTAAAACCACTGGACAAACTTAGTTGACAAACATAGTTTATGCGCTGCTAATGCGGCAGCTTTTTGAGCATTTGACAAACTCACACCATCCATTTCAAATAAGATTTGACCCTCTACCACACGAGCAATCCAACCTGTAGAATTTCCTTTTCCTTTTCCCATTCTAACTTCAGTGGGTTTACTGGTAATAGGAATATCTGCGAAAACTCTTACCCATATTTGACCATTTCTTCGAAATTCTCTGCTTATAATACGACGCGCTGCTTCAATTGCTTGATACGAAATACGACCAGCTTTACAACTTTTCATGCCATATTTTCCAAAACAAAGTTGTGTACCGTCTGCTTTGCAACCTTTAAATCTGCCTTTTTGATATTTACGAAATCTTGTACGTTTTGGATATAGCACAACTTGTCCCTTTTTTCGTGTTAAAAATATGAAACCCACACTTTGACACCTAAGATTCCATAAGGAGTAGATGCTTGTGCTTTCGCATAATCAATTTGATCAGAAAATACATGTAAAGATGTTTCACCGTACTTTCTGCATTCAGTTTTAGCTATTTCTGCACCATTTAATCGACCTGAACAACAAATACGGATCCCCTTCACATATTGGCATTTTTCAATTTGTTGAAATGTAGATCTACAAATTTGTCGAAATGATTTTTTTTGTTCTAGTTTCCAAGATATTTCTTGAGCAATTAGAGAAGCACTTTGATAGACAGAAGCTATTTTGACTGGCCTAATTGAAGTATTAGTCTTTGTTTGATTTGATAAGAAAGATTGTATCTTTTTCCAATAATAATAACGACTGAACGAAGAGTGAACTTTCCTCCATTCAGCATCCCTTGAAATCAAGGGAGCACCGAAATCCAATATAGACCAGGGTTGACAAATAAACTTCCTGCTTTTTATTATGCAATTACTAGGTAATATCATGCCTTGCTCTTGATGGGTTTGAAAACGAAGCCTCAAAAAGCTCTCTTTGCGCAACCAGTAGAGAGCCCTTTGGTGTGAAAACGTTAGTGCCCGGGCAGAGCTCGGGAGCGCCATGCGCAAAATAAAAAGCTCTTCTGCGCTCCGCATCTCTGTCCCTCCGAAATAAATCTTTTCAGATAAGAGCCAAACCAAATAAGTCGTTTGGATGTTTAGAAAAAAGTTAGGTTTATTTTTTCTAGCAAAGCCCACTTCATTTGCTTGGCAAATAAAGCGGGTAGAACCCTGTAAGGCTTCGACATAAGAGTCTTGCCCAGTCTTGGCCGTATAGGTTAAGCTTTTTCTTTTTAAATAAATGCTTTTATTCGAGAGAATAAAATGCATTTTGTTCTCTAAGCTGTCTCCCTCTCCCTTTGCTTTCCTCATCGTATATCTTTCAGCTACGCCCTGTGCCATCAAATTGGAAACTATGTTAGCAATAGGATGAAATTGAATTTGGTTCTTTAAATAAAAGAAGTATTGCATAAGCAGATAATTCAAGGGAACACGCACAGCTGCAAAAATGGTCTGTGGAAATACCTTGCTAATTTTACAGAAAGGCCCGAAACGAGAAAATGCATAGCTTTTTTCTAACGTTCTTCTGTCATTATTCTCCAAAACGTCTTTCCAACTTAAGCTTGAAAAAGTAGAATGTTTGGAGGCCATCCAACTGCTGACTTGAAGTAATTGATCAATTTCGTGTATTGATGGTAACCGATCATGATATCCATAGCGTTTTTCACGCCAAATCTTGACTTCCTTTTGCTGTATTTCTGTACCGTCATCAATACGCTTAATCAACTTGACAGATTGTATTGCCCCAAGGCCTGTACGTTTTAATTGGCTAAGTCGATCTAAAAAAAATACGTGAATAAATGTCCTTTTAGGAAAATGGTGAGTAATAAAGCTACCAAGACGAAAGCCAAACGTGTTTCCTGTAGGTAGACGTATTGAACTAAAATAATCTATAAAATTTACATCTTGATACAATAATTTTCCATAATAATAATCACTAAACCAACTTGAATCTGAACTACGATTTAGTTTGAGTCTGACTGAAATTGGATTTACTTTTTGCGCCATAGCTTACTATCGTACCTTTTCTTTCGGTTTTACTTTGGTCTTCGAGGGCGAAGCTCTCTTCCCAGAGGAAGAGGGTTTTCGTGTAGAAGCAAACTCTCCAAATTTATGACCAACCATTTCTTCAGTAATCTTTAAACCAACAGAACCTTTTCCGTTATAAATTTGTGCGTAGCAACCAACAAATTGAGGCAAAATACAAGATCTACGTGACCAAATTTTCCACTTGATCTTTTTCTGCTTGAACAAGCAAGCATCTACAAAAGGGCCTTTCCATACAGATCGTGTCATAAACTAATTTTTGCGTTTTCTTACTACTGTTTTAAATCCACCTTTGCTGGGCTTTCCCCAAGGTGATACCGAGGGTCTACCTCCTTTCGTGCGTCCTTCACCTCCTCCATGAGGATGATCAACTGGATTCATAGCAACACCCCGAACAATAGGACGTCTGCCTAACCATCGGCTTTGCCCTGCTTTGTGAAGCTTATGTTTACCATGACGAAGATTAGACACTATACCGATGGTAGCTCGGCATCGGGAATCTATGAGTTTGTCAACACCCGAAGGTAACCGCACAATACATTGTGGTGTATTTTCAAATTTCTTAATTATTTGAGCAAAAGTTCCTGCAGCTCGAATCAACTTTGCGCCTTGACCTGGATTCCATTCAATATTATGTATCCATGTACCTATAGGTATATTAGCTAATGATATGCAATTTCCTACCATTTGATAATATGAATCAAGTATGTTTTTATTTTCACCTAAAGCGTAGTCTCCCCGTAGCCAAGGAGCAGCCTGGGTACTTTGCACGGGCTCTTCCACCCTAGGGGACCCTTGGCTTTCATCTGCTGCGTAAACAAAGTGGTCTTGGAACTGAAGGTCTTTATGGGCTATCAAATTATGGGAAGATTGATGGTGGTTGGACGAGGTTGAAGGTTTAGACCAATCACAATTTATCACCGTCTTGCCAGCTTCCAATTGATCACTAGCTAATATATAAGTAAAAGGCGCATAATCTACTTTGCCCGCTTCAACCTTCGGTCTTTCTTTGCTATGTTCGGGTTCAAAAAATAAAAATATATTGTTTTTTTGATTTTTATGCGCAGCAAAAAAATCGTTTTTCTTTTTAAGCCAAGAAAGCGCTTTGCGTTCGATTTTCTGCGCCCAGAAAATGCTATACGTTTTCCATCTTTGGCTTTCACTTTGAGAGAACGTATTATCTCCTCTGAAGTCTTTGCTTTGCAAAGCAAAGAAAGCGGGCTTTGCCCCAGCTAAAGCTATCCTGGGGAGAGTAAGAAAGCTACCGAAAGGGCCTAAAGTGGCAGCCTTTTTTTTTGCCTTCGGAGAATAAAGGGCAGAGAAGAAAACGTATTTTTTTCTCTGAGCTTTATCAGGCAAGGAAGAAAACGAAAATAAGAGGCCGAAAAAAAAAAGATTTTTTTCTCTTCGACCAAGAAAAGGCCAAGCGTTTTCTTTTCTTTGACTATTTGCTTTGGAAAGTGCAAAGCGCTTTCTAGAGCATAGCACCCCTTCGATCCATCGTACTAAAGCAATCCAAGAAGAACGATTTGGATCATATTCGATTCTTTCTACAATGCCCATAGACGAAGTGCTCCGTTTAAGATCAATTCTTCGATGCAATCGCTTTGATCCACCTCCTCGATGAAAAACGGTAATACGCCCTGATGAATTTCTCCCGGCAGACCTCCTTTTTAAACTAAAAGTCAATTTTTTCAGTGCTTTTCCCTTCCAGCAACTATTTATCATGGTGTATTTGCCTTTTTCTTTTATTTAAAGTATTAATGACATCAAAAAACTGAATGTACCATAGGTACACTTTTTCGACTGCCAGCGCCATCAATTATCGTAGATGATTGATCGCTTTGCGCCTAGCCATAAGATATATCATGTAAGATAATAATGCTATTAATAAATGGGCCCTCGGCTTGTGGTTGGCTTTACGGGCAAGCACAGTAGGACTAAAGTATTTTCTGCCAATCAACTGCATAGGTGCTATGATCTCATATGAAAGCTAAGCACACTAAGTGTGCATTACGTTTGTTTGTGTGGACACTTATGATCTAGAGTTAAGTCCGTTGAAAGCTGGCCCATAAAACAAAAAAAGCAAATTGAAACATGGCACGAGTCCCATAAATATTGATTTTTCGATTTGCGCATATCATACAATACAACATCGTAGATTTAATAGCCCTTCAGCCTCAATTTAATTATACATAGTGCTTAAAAGAGCAGACACTTTGTGATTTTGTATTTCTATAAATGAGAAATAAGGACTGACTTTAAATAATTTTACTAAGGTCAACCTTATCCAAACAAATTTTATAACTTATAATAAGATGGAATCTTAGATTGAACTCCAAGTAGATCATAGAGTTTTAAGCAATTTATTTTTTGTGTAATTTAGGCGTCTTCGTTTCTATGATCAGCCCTTTCTTCTTATGTATTCTTATTTTAGATTGTTTTTCAGACTTTTTATCAATATGAGGTAATTGTAAGACTGTATATAAGATCTGTTTCTTAAGCAATCCAATCTTGCATATGTCAAGCAGATGCCCTGGCCTTTAATCCTCAGAAGATTTAATAAGGATGCATGTTTTGGCAGTCGTTCTACAATTAGTACTTTTCTTATGCTATTACATAATAATGGCATAATCTTGATGGTTTTATGGGCTGCGGGCGCTTTCATCGTTCCACCCTGCCCCATTATCATTATTTACTATGCTAAGGGTAAAGTAGGGGAGAAAATGTAAATATATATTCCTTTTCTGCGCCCCGCGACCTTTGCGGGCTTCTTTTCTCTACAAACCAAAAAGGCGCAAAGCAAGAAAGCGCCAATAAAATCTTTTTTGGCTCTGCCTTCAGAAGAGAGCTGCGCCCTTTGCTCGCAAAGCGAACAAAGTGCGTAGTTCCGGAGAGGAAAAAAAGCCTTAAAGTCGTAAATTGCGCGCATCCTTGTAGCAATTTACTATGTATATACCTTTCCGCAAGCTACGTCGATGAATTACCATAGATGATTTATCGACGTTCTGAGTTTTGCAGAAAAGCTATTTTTTGGCTTGATAAAGATTGGGATCTGTGTAAAGTCCTATCTATCTACCTCTCCAAAAACAATATCTTGAGTACCAATGATGGTGACAACATCTGCTAGCATATGATGTTTAGACATAAAATCGAGTCCTTGTAAATGAGCAAAACCAGGTGCTCTTATTTTACGACGATAAGGACGATTGGTTCCATTACTGACTAAAAACACACCAAATTCTCCTTTAGGTGCTTCTACTGCGGTATAGGTAGAAGAAGCTGGTATAGAAAAACCTTCTGTATAAAGTTTAAAATGGTGAATTAAAGATTCCATGGATTGTTTCATTTGGGATCGTGACGGAGGACATAGCTTACGATCATCGGCTTTAATCATGCCACTAGGCATTTGATTAAGACATTGCATAATGATTTGAATACTTTGTCGCATCTCTTCGATACGAATACAATAACGATCATAACAATCTCCTCTGGTACCTATGGGTACATCAAAAACCAATTGCTTATAAACATCGTAAGGTGCTGATTTTCGCAAATCCCAACATACTCCTGAGCCTCTTAGCATTACACCACTAAATCCCCAATCCAAAGCTTGCTGTGCAGTGACAGTACCAATATCTACTAATCGTTGTTTCCAGATACGATTGTTAGTTAACATTTCTTCTATTTCGTCAATACGAGAAGCAAATTGTTGTGTAAATAGAAAAATATCTTCACTTAAGCCTAAAGGCATATCTTGTGCCACTCCGCCTGGTCGTATGTAACTAGCATGCATCCTGGCTCCCGAAACTCTTTCATAAAATTCTAAAAGTTTTTCTCGCTCTTCAAAAGCCCACAAAAATGGAGTTAGTGCTCCTACATCCATAGCATGAGTAGTTAAAGCAAGTAAATGATTTAAAATTCGAGTTATTTCACAGAATAACACTCGTATATACTGAGCTCGTAGTGGTACTTCACAATTACAAAGTCTCTCTACAGCTAAAGAATAAGCATGTTCTTGGGCCATCATAGAAACATAAATAGAGTCAAAAATTCATTAATGCCAGCTATGCTGTACACATTTACTTACATTACATACAAAAGTGCTCTCCGAACCGTGCGAGATGGTCACCCATCACACGGCTCTCCAACTTGAGTTACCTCAGGTTTTCAATCCCCAGGCCAAGAGCGCAGCGTCATAATGGTTGAGTTTTTGCCCTTAGAAGTACTTCCATATAAGAGCTTCTAGATGACAAAGGTTTGGTTTGAAGAAAGTGCTTGCCTAGTTTATGCGCCAGCAAACAAATAGGCGACAAACCCAATATTCAATGACTTCCTTCCTTTCCTGGAAATCGTGCATTCTGGCTTCATCTTCGAAGGGTATAGAGTAAAAAAAAATCAATTTTTTTCCCCTCCCTTTTTTGACCAGCCTTCTCCGCACTGCTCAAGTGTGCGACGTCAGTCCGCCGATTTAGGCCCCTTCCCTTCTGCTGTAAAGCAGCACTCTCTCTCTCTGTTTACATGGTTCTCAAAGCAAAGGGTAGGCAGGTACTACGAGCCCTCTGTCCTACGCATCTATCTAGAAGGATGTGTGGTTCACTGGTTTCACTAAATGCTCCTATCTCTCTACAAGATTGTGTAAGTGTGTAGTTATGCTCTAGATGTTTTGCTATATTCATATTGAATCCTAGTTTCCGTTTTTAACCTTGGTGCACTTGCTTTAAATCTTCAACACACAAGGAAAGACGTTGTGGGGGGAGGCTAAACCCAGAAAATGACAAACCAGAAAAAAAAATATTTTGGGGATATTCTTTTTTCGCTTTGCGCCTTTTCCTTTTTCTTGCTCTATTTTTTCCTCCCTATGAACAAAGGCCAAAGAAATAAGAAGCAAGCTTTTTTTCTTCCTAGCCTAGCACGTCCGGCTGATCATTCCGCTGGCATCTTTCATTTACGATATTCTTTGTTTAACTGACACTCAGGAATGTAGTTGGAAATACACCAAGGGTTGGCTCTAGTTATCTTCTTTTACGACATGCTGTTGTTGTCGTCATATTCTATATGTTGATTAGTCGTATCTGCTTTGCCGCGGGTCTCTGCAGCACCTCCTTTTCGGAGGAGTTCATTTAGTGACTTCACAGTCGCCCTCTAAACGATCAAAATAAGGTAAAGCTTGAAGGTACGTTTTATACTCAATTAATTTTTCTGTGCCTCTAGTCGGGTAGGCGTCGGTCTTTTGGCCAAAAACCCCCCTAAGAACCATACGTGCAAGTCTCCCCGCATACGGCTCACGCCATTTATTACAGGTGGCCCAACATTCGGAAAGAGGACTGAGGCCTGCAAAAAAAATATATATATATGCTGCGCCCTGCGGCCCCTTTGGTAGCTCAGAAATGCGCATGCATCATTTTGAGACTGCTTGTTTCTTTTAGTTTATGCAATTCTATGAAGTGCAGACAGCACTGTCTATCATACTGTCAACCAGCGGCCTTGTCCCTATGGCCCTACAGTCCAACCACAGTGGGGTCAGGCTACCTATTATCATTTCCTCTTCTAGCTCTTATTCGAACCTTTCCATTTCCGTTAAATGACCTGGCCTCCCTGACTTGACCTTCCAGTTATGCTCCTGCAGCTCTACCGGTTCCCCTCGGTTTCCTTGTTGCTGGAATTTTCCTGTATGCTTTCGACGCAAGCCTTACTCCGGCCTGTGTCTTCGCTAGATAGTATTTGCCAGTAGTGCCATCCTACCCGACCTGATATTTTGGCTTGTCCTTTACGGTTAGCCTACCCATTTCAAGAACAAATTAAAGTTGAAATGAGACCTCAGGCCGGTTACACGTTCCGCTATGCCGAGATGCGAAGAAGGCTGGTCGTGATAATCACCCCGGAGGAATACGCGTGCATCCTTGACGAGCACTCCAAGACCCGCCGACGCGTTCTCGTTTCTGAGAAACCCCAGTAGTTGGCTTCTGAGTCAACCACAGTAGAGGACTGAAGTCCCCTTATTCATCTCTGTTGAGACCTCCAGTGTGGATAACGAGGCCACCTTCACAACCTTCCTCCTTCTTTCCCCTAGGCAATTTGCCTCACTTGAGTTGCCCGACAAACTGCCTTTTGCCCGGTGCTTATGACGCGAAAGTTGCCTCCACACGCCACCCGTGCCAGGGAACAAGCAGGATATAGCTAGCGGCATAGGATATGCCGACTCGGCGTCAGCGGCTTCGTGTCGCACTGAAGTAATCCGATATGCGGTTCTGCACGTTCTACAACTTCCCCATTCATTTCTAATACTAATCGTAAAACACCATGAGCAGCAGGATGTTGAGGTCCAAAATTTAAAGTAAAATTCTTGATTTGTTTGGTTCTAGCCATATCTAATCATTTTTTCTTTCCACAGAGCCTACGACCGGACTTGAACCGGAGACCTTTCCCTTACCATGGGAATGCTCCACCATCTGAGCTACGCGGGCCAATATATAACTACTGCTTTTGTTACTAAGAAAAAACACCGTAATTCAAGTCAAGAGCTGGCTCAACACTACAATGTTTCTTTTTTTTGGCCTGGCTGCTCTGCAGCCTTAAGGCTAGACCAAAAACTTGCTTTGCAAGGCAGAGCGCAAAAATAAGAAATATAGGGCACAGCTGCCTGCGGCCCTTAGGGCGCTTACTTTCTGCCTATCAAAGCATAGAGCGCAGCCAAATATATATATTTTTTTTTAGCCAAAACTCTATTTTGCCAGCATTTAGAGAATGCATAGTGTTTTCTATCTCCGGCTTCAGCACGTTTTCTTTTCTTCCAGCACATTATTTAGCTTGATCTTTGGATTGGCTTTCCTGAAGCCAAGTTGTTCAGGTGCAAAGCATAACGAAATATCCCGCAGATGTTATCATCATTCATCCAAACACTTATGCTGTTTTTCTCATAGCAGATTATTCGTTTATTTGGAGACGATCGGATTTGAACCGACAGCTTCATGCTTGCAAAACATGCGCTCTACCAATTGAACTACGTCCCCTATGGAGGAATTTGAACCCATGATAAAATATTGTTATATTTTTTAAGATAAATAGGCCCCCTCAAGCTTCCCTCTAAACCATACATGCAAATTTCCCCGCATACGGCTCAAGCAATCTGTTTGACATGTCAACTCGCAGAAGTCATGTTTGACTTATTGGCTACTAAAACATGTTCCACGTCTCACACTATTGTGGCAAGTTAAGTGTAAGGATCAAACTTGCAATCTGCCAACACTTTTATAAGCCTATGCTTTCCTGGTTTGCCAGGATAAAAATGAAGTTCTCATAATTGTCCCAAAAGACTGCTATATTAAATAGCACAAGGGCGTAGCAAATAAGGCGCAGCAAAAAAAAAATATATTATATATTTTTTCCAAATATTTTGAAAAAAAACTCGATTTAATTATATATAACTGCTTTTTTTCGCAGCAAATATTTTTTTCTATCTCATCTAAGCCTTTTCGTCGAAGGTTGAGGCTTTAGGTTTCTTCTTAGCCCCCCCTTTCTTCGGCCTAATTTTCACCATTACTCCAGCATCTCTAAAGCACAAATTGGAGTTTTATTTAACAGAAATTCGTGAAAAATCTTTTCAAAGCACTTCACTATATCAACATTAAACCATCATAACGATCATCACTATTCCAATAGATGACATAGCCTTGCTATGGGTGCGATGATGGATGGCGATTAAAACTACACCTTGCGACAAAATAGACTGCCATAAGATATACGGCTCGAACTGTACAGTTAATAATAGTGGAAATCTTTTTATCAATGGTGCCGGGCCATACGCGTTTTATAGGACTCTAGTCTTTTTGAGCCTAACGAGGAACAAAAAGCGGTAATATATATATTTTTTGATTTCATAAAATCCATCTCAACTCGCTAATAACTTTCTTCCCCGAGGTTTGAAAAAAAAAGTTCATAATTACACGGCGTACAGTCAAAGCCCTGGCTGAGAAGCCGCCGATTTACTTAGGCTTTTTTATTGCAGTATTCATATTATTAGCATTTATAGCCATCACTATATCCTCTTGATAACTTTAGACAGTGACAATAATATGTTCCCAATTTGTATGATGTCAAGTCATTGTTTCTATCCTTTTTCTTCGAAATCTAAAAAAGAATATAATACAAGTCACCTATGTTCGAGTCTGCCGAAAATCGACCCTATCTCATCAATTATATTACAGAAGGGCTTTCGCTTTTTGAGCAGTCCTCTACCCGCATTGTGTCATTTTGCATTTAGAGCCTCTCGAAAGGAGCGATATGGGTTTACCAAGTTTTGTGCAATGTACCATTTCTCTCAACAAAAAAAACCTAAAAAAAGCCTGATGGAAATGGTGGTATCAAAATCAAAGAAAGATATAACCTTTTCCACCGCTGGCTTCCTGCTTAGGATGCCAATTATTTAAATCCTTAACCTATGATATTCCATCTAGAAGATCTTTCGGTTTTGCTTGAGATTTTTATTGACGAGGCCTCTGTATTAGTTCGTTTGCATTGTTCATTTATTGGGGGGAAATGTGTAGTAGAAAAATTTGTTTTTTCAATCTTTTTACCCTAACATTAGCTTAGTACAAAATCCCAAGCATCATTACATTATCCTTCAAGCTTCACACCTCACACCTTAGGATTACTCCCAACGCGTGTCTAGGTGGGGTAGGACGGAGTTTCTGTTTTGTAGAATTGAACTACATTACATCGCACAGCTTCTTGTCGCATAAATTTAGCAAAGCAATGCTTTCAACCACTCAACCATACCTCCTTTTCGACGAAGAAAAAAATTTGAACTGATAAAGGAGTTAGCAGTTTATAAAAAGATATATCTTTTTATAAACTGATTTTATAATAATTTATTCTTGGATTTGAATTTAACCGGGAAAAACGGGATTTGAACCCGCGACTTCTGGCGTGACAGACCAGCACTCTAACCAACTAAGCTATTTTCCCGAACATAATAAATCATCGTAGATAATTTATCAGGATCTTTTCATTATACCGGCTACGTCAGTATAAATCCGAAAGTCAAAACTATCTCTTCCAGCCCCATTCAACTTTCAGAGGGAAGAAAGTGACCTGAAGCCACAAGGCTAATGTGGCTAGCGACCCCGCGCAACAGGGGCGCGCGGCTCTCTTTGCACCGGAAGGCACTTGGCAATAAAAGGGTTAGTCAACCCGTGGCCTTGCATGCTTTGGGACCATTACTGCGTAATGACCTCAAAGCATGCAAGTCTAGATCGTTTTTAAGGCAAAGCCTTTCAGCCTCTACTTACTATGTCAATAGAACCTCGCTCCTTGCGTGGAACTAGGGCACCTTTTGATTTCAAAAACGTCCACAGGGCGCAGCATATATATATGCTGCGCCCTCACGACCATCTTAGGGTTCTGTACCATAAACTAAGAAAACGCCATGCATTTTTTGCTTTATTTTGCCTAATAAAATGCAAAGCAAAAAAAGCGATAATATATATTACCGCTTTTTCTGCTTTGCATTTGCCACTTTTTTATGCCTTCTCCAACTGTTCTTTTTCTTTGAGAGTATTTAGCTCTCATTTATTTACCATGTGAATTGAGCGGGTTTGCTTTTTTTTTTAAAGTCCCCCCCTCTTTCTCAATATCATCATAGTTTTACCACTATTAATCAAATTAGTAAATTTATTCATATGCTAAATCTAATTTATAATTGCAGATAGTGGAAACCTTTGGGTAATAACGGACTTGAACCGCTGACTCTCTCGGTGTAAACGAGGCACTCTACCAACTGAGCTAATTACCCTAATGTGCCAAATCATCGACTATCAAAGAGCACATCATGAGTGGTTTGAGGGTGTTTGCTTTTTTCTGATTGCCTGACGCTTCATTTTATTGCGCATTACTTAGATTCATCTTTCATCTTTGAGTTGCTATGCTACCAAAGTGCTTCCTTTGGCCTCTTGCTTAGAGCAGAGTAAATAAAGGGGGCCGAAAAATAAAAGCAGAAAGCTTGAAAATAAAAACCATGGCAAAAAAAATATTGATTTTTTAAAATGACTGAAAAAAAAAAAAAAAATATCTATTACCACTTTTCTTTTGCTATCTAGCATGAAGCGTCGACGGAAGGTATACTGTGTTTGTCTACTAATCTTCTTATTGATCGTATATAATTGGGTATACTATGTAATTGATATATAATGCCTTTTTTTTTTTAAGAAGAGCGCGGGGGAAGCAAAGCATATTATTTAGAAGCTTTTTGGCGGGAGGATAAAGTAGCCCTAGAAAGCCACTTTCGCCTTTCATTCGCTGTGCGAACAAAGTTAGCCTCCCAGCCACTTTTTTCTCCAAGAGAGCTTCCCCCACCGCAAAAAGATCTATTATTTTTGAGCATTTACTGTGTGGGGACGGAGAGTAATTGTTTTGCAAAGCGCTTTCATCTCTTCCACCCTTAGACAAGATGAAACTGCCAAGCAAGGCAAAGGAAATCAAACGCACAGAAACAGAAAAATTTGGCAGCGCCCTGCTCGATTTGCTTAACAGGACCTCACGTCCCAGCATGCTTTCAGTTAAAGTTATCAGAGAGCCTTTCTATCATTCCTGCCCCCCAGGCTCTCTAGCTGCAGGCTGCATTTTGTTAACGTAGCCAATAAAGGCAGAGATCAATCAAGTCGATGAATGACTGATCATGCCTACTTATCGGGGTTTATCTTATTTTGTTTACACAGCAATGGAAGGAATGCTACGAGCTTGCAACGCGATAAAAGCAAAAAAAAGATTTTTTCTTGCTTTACGTCTTTTGGCTCATAGTTCTTCGAGTTACTCCCAATCTAAAGCGCCCTTTTTCCATTCATATATAAATCCAATCGTCAAAATCAATAAAAAGACTATCATAGACCAAAATCCAAACAAACCAATCTTGTTAAGAGAAACTGCCCAAGGAAATAAAAAGGTGACTTCCAAATCAAATATAATAAATAGAATAGAAACAAGATAAAATCGTATATCAAAACGGCTTCTGGCATCGTCAAGGGGATCAAAACCACATTCGTAAGCTGACAATTTCTCTGGATAAGCCAAACTGGAAGAAGAAGCAAATAAAAAAGAAACACCAATTAAGATCAAGGAAAGTAGCAAACTTATTACTAAATAGACACAAATAGGTGCAAATTCCATAAACCAAGAACCGCTTTTTTCTTAGGAGAATAGTTCTAATGGTAGAACAATGGTCTCCAAAACCACAGGTTAAGGGTTCGAATCCCTTTTCTCCTGATTGCACCATATTTTGGTGGAGATAGCGATCAATCATCGAACGTGATTGATTAACTTTAAAAGTTATTGCGAAGGGATACACTTGATTTGCTGGAGCCATCAAATATATATTTTTTTCTTTCGAAAACTAAATGAGTTGCTAAGGAACTCTACGTAAATCTTTGGCAAAAGGGCAACACGTTTACTGTCAATTTGCTTGCACATGCATAATCTGCGGCCTTTAATGGCGAGAAAATTTATAGAAAAGACTGATGCATCACTTCGTGATATAATTTTAATAAAATACTAATTAGGCGATACATAGTCAATCTGATCTGTTCTTTCTCCAGATTAAAGAGGCCACCCAATAAATAAATTATACTGTTTTCTGATACAAAATTTTGCCGGCACTATAATGCTGTTACTTGATACCTGATAATATCTAATAGTAGATGATTAAAATACTCGTCCCTGTTTTCTGTTTTTTTGAAGTTTAGTCTTGCCCCTTGGTAACTTTGGGAGAACTCAAGAGAAAAAGGGTTTTCTTCTTTGTAAAAAAGGATGAATAAAAACAAAGTGGAGGGGAGGGGATGGAGGGGAGAAGAGCTCTGCCGGTATGGCGAAGCCTTACTAAGGGCGTAGCCAGGGGGCCAAAGAAAAAGATTTGACTGTGCCCTGACCATTTTGGCCCTCCACCCGAAAGCACAAAAAGAAAACCTGCAGCCTAGAAAAAAATATATTGGAGAAAGAAATATATTTTAGAAAAAAAATTGATTTTTTAGTTTAATCTCTTTGAACTGAATGAGTTGCTAAGAAGCCCTGTGTAAATTTTTGACAAAAGGTAGCCAGTTGATTGTTAATCTGCTCAGTGATGTTCTTTTGTTGTACAATAGCAGAAAGTATACTTGGGTCCATAGACTTCAGAAGCTCATGTTCATATTGATCAATGCTCGAAATAGGAATTTGATCTAAATAACCTTTGACAGCTGCATAAATAACCACGATTTGTTTTTCAATAGGAATTGGGCTATATTGTGGTTGTTTGAGAACCTCCGTTAGCCTGGCCCCACGATTTAATAAATACTGAGTAGCAGCATCAAGGTCTGAACCAAATTGAGCAAAAGCGGCTACTTCACGATATTGCGCCAATTCTAATTTTAAGCTACCACATACCTGTTTCATAGCTTTCAACTGAGCCGCAGAACCTCGAAAGTAGGATTCGCGCCCATCTCTAACCGCTAGCACAGGATAAAAAACCCGGCTCCCTCTTAAAGAACCGCGCACGATAGTCACCTATCACACGGCTCCCTTCTCCTGAAACCTGCCACTTTTAGACAACGTTCAAATCAATATCGGTCATCAATACCTTGCCCGCGTATAGTTCGTCACAATGTCGAGCACACAGAGGAATTTGCTTTCCATTGAGTGCCAATTAGATAGCCTTCATTTTCTGTAATATTTTCACCTTTCTGACAGATTGCACCTTGTGCTTCCTGGCTGTTTAAGCCTTTTTTAGTTGCCAGACATGGTGCTCTATATCATTTTATTTGCACCCCTTAACTGCGCACGCGACGATCTGCGAGAGTACCTTACTTCGGCTTAACCTTATAAAGAGCCTATTTATGACTAACTTATCAGGGGTCCGTCCTTAATAAGTCCTTTGAAAATAGACTTATTTCTTCCAGACCAGACTAAGAAACACTGCCAATCTTGCGCCCTTCTTTGCCATAACTTTTTGCTGAACTTCTAGATGATCTGCTGTGAGCTGGATTTGTGCTTCTCGGCTAGCATATATATAGCTGACTACTTTAGATGGTAGTTGACAATTGACTCCACCTTACTAAGGTTTTCACAGCATAAATAATAATTTAATATTCGTATAGTCACACTGCGATACCAAGCCACACCACAACCCAATTATCTTCTTGGCTTGTCATGATTTGATGTTGGTTGCCCCTTTTCATCAAAGAAAGCTTTATTTTGGAGTTTATCGTATATGAGGGTTATTAAGGCAGCTTCTACTTGCACCCGGCCACCCGTCTGTCCAGCAAAGCTACCCTGGGCCTCGCTCTTCTATTTTTTTAATGGTTTTAGTGACTACTACTCTCCCTCAGTCTACGGCCGTCCAGAAGGCTTCTAGTATTTTAAAGAATATTTGTACTTCTTCCTTTGAAAACATTTTTTGTCCTAGGGCTGACCTTATGAATATCCGAAGTGTTTTTCGGGTCTCTTCTTGCCATTGAAAGCTTTCTTCTTTTAACATAGCCAAAATATGTTATGTTGCCATTTTGATAGTCTGTCCTTTGGCTTTGTCCTTACCCAACTCTCGACGTCATTTCTCATATGCCAAGGTCCAGCACTTCGGAACTGCGCGACGGCACTTCCTCAGCACTCTTCTAGCCTTTACTCAGGTCTCATAGCGTGAGCCCTCTCTTTAAAGGCCGCCCTCATGTAGGCAGAGCTTACCACAGGCATATACTTTAGATCAGGCACCCATAAAAAAAAACCAGGAACGAACGGAATTTTGTCGGACACTGCGTGACTGAGTTGGTTTTCTCTTACGTTTATTTGCGGCTTTAGGTCCTCCGACCATCTAAATTATGTCACTCTCTCCAGTATTTTGAGCATGGTGGCCTTGCTCCTCAAGACGCCAATCAGAAAATTGTCTGCATATCTAATATACTTTACCCCGACGAACTCAGGATTTTTATAGTCTTGGTGGCTGATTTGCAGCTCCCTTGCCGTGCGCACTCAATGCCGCTTTTCGCACCTTAGCTGCTCTAGATTTTTCTTTATCTTGCCATCATTTTCCTATCTAGGTAATTTAGCTCTCGATATTCAGGGTTAATGTGGCCCGGATTTCGTGTTCCACTCTTTCTTAATCTGATCTACTTCATCGTCTGGTTGGTGGAGGTAGATATCACACAAAAGAGATGACAGTACGCTTTTTCCTTGAGGTATTATCTTATCTTCATATATAGATCTTCCTACGCTTATTATGCCCACGTATCTGTGTTAACATATCCAAAAAACGTTAATCTTGTATATTTTCTGAAATAATGCCTTTGAGCCTTTTTCGATTCAAGGTTTCGTAGCACTTTTGAATGTCGAACTCAATAAAGCAAGACGTTTTCTTCTACCCATACTTTATGGTTTCGAGTGCCGTATGGTAGGACTTGCTCAATCTAAACTTATGCGAGTCCTTTGAAAATGTTGGTTTGTATATTATTTTTATAGGACTGCTCTGATGGCTTTTTATATTACTTGGTGGTCCTTGAGGCCGATCATCGCAAGCAGTCTCGTCTCCTTGGGTTTTCCTGGTTTTGGGATGTTGACTTGTCTTGCGGGTTTGAATGGATATTTTCTCGTGCGCAGTCGTTTTGCAGTGTGCTCAAACCATCTTCGGTTGATGCCCAGAAAAAAAGGGGTTCCTTCCCCTCCCCCCCCCCCAGGAAGGTCTTCCGTTCGTCATCTCCTCTTGGGGTCATGTTTCTGAGTTTGGATTTGATATGTTCGTACGCTGTTATGAGCACATGTGGGTCAGCTATTATGTCGGTGATCTTTTGAGATTTTCTGTCGGCATTAGGTTTCAGTTTCCGAATCCAATTGGCCGCAGTCTTAACTCGGACAGGAGAAGCAGGACTTTTCCGATTTTCAGTTCTATCCATCGCCGAACCAACGAAGTTTCCTTCGTAAGTTCTTGTGGTGGTTCTACTAGGACCGTATAAATCGCAGCCTTTCCCCATAGACAGGCTGCGATTTCCATTGAAAGTTCCCTCTAGGTATTTAACGATTTGTAGGGCCTTGGTTGACCTGTTCGTTGCCGTGGAGTTTGTGTCTTTTCCGATGCAGGGTTCCCCTTTTCCTTCCTGTGTAGTAGAAGTACTCATGCTGCAGACGGCACATATCCCAAATTCACGCAGGTGTAATCCTGGGTGTCTTCCCTCTGAGAGTGGAGCGACCATCATCAAGGTTCGTTCTCCTAAACTTCCGATAGTTAGTTTCTGACTCACCTGCTTTCAACTCAATTCTAATCGGATAAGGCAGATTACGCGCTGAGGGATCCTACGCAGAGCTTTCCAACTCCAGCGATCCCATGTAGATCTCACCCCGCTCACACGACTTACAGATAATCCTACGTTAATAGCAGGTCGAATTCCACGATAAAAGAGTTCTGTTTCCAAAAAGATTTGTCCATCTGTAATGGAAATAACATTAGTAGGAATATAAGCAGACACGTCTCCAGCTTGTGTTTCAATTACGGGTAATGCAGTCAAGCTACCTGCACCAGTCTGGTCTGACATTTTAGCGGCTCTTTCTAATAAACGAGAATGTAAATAGAACACATCCCCTGGGAACGCCTCACGACCTGGTGGTCGACGTAACAATAATGACATTTGACGATATGCCACTGATTGCTTACTTAGGTCATCATAAATAATTAATGCGTGCATTCCATTATCTCGAAAATATTCTCCCATAGCACAACCTGAATATGGTGCCAAGAATTGCAGAGGAGCAGGATCTGAAGCAGTGGCTGCTACAATAATGCGATATTCTAAAGCACCCGCTTCTGAAAGAATCTTAACCAATTGTGCCACGGTTGAACGTTTCTGTCCGATTGCTACATACACACAATACAATTTTTCACTATCTGAGGTGCCCTGCGCGTTGATTTGCTTTTGGTTTAATATGGTATCAATAGCTATAGCAGTCTTTCCAGTTTGTCTGTCTCCTATTATAAGTTCTCGTTGACCACGACCTATAGGAACCAGGCTATCTACTGCTTTCAATCCTGTTTGCATGGGTTCGTGCACAGATTTACGTGCAATAATCCCAGGGGCTTTAACTTCTACACGTCTTCGTTCTGCAGCGCTTAAAGCACCTTTTCCATCAATAGGTACTCCTAACGCATCAACCACACGACCTAGCAAGGCCTTTCCTACAGGAACATCCACAATAGATCCAGTGCGTTTGACAATATCTCCTTCTTTGATGGCGGTATCACTACCAAATATAACAATTCCTACATTCTCATTTTCTAAATTTAAAGCCATTCCTTTCACACCGCTAGCAAATTCAACCATTTCCCCAGCTTGAATCTTGTTTAATCCATAAACACGTGCAATTCCATCTCCAACTGAGACCACTCGACCGATCTCATCTACTTGCAATTTAGTGTAGTAATTGGTAATTTTTTGTTCTAATAATGTAGATAGTTCCGCTCCAGCCAATTTATTTCCAGTCAATTTGTTCGTAAAGTAATCAAACCTTCTACCAATAAATTAAATAATTCCACAATCTGAACCTTCAAATTGTGCCCAATTTATCATTGAAGATGATAAATTGGGACGGGGAGGGGGGAGGGGATTTGACCAAGTTTCTTAGAGCCAATAAAGCAAAGAGGGAAGAAAAGATACGAAAAATAAATAATTTTTTAGGGCGTAGCCAAAATATTTGGGGGGATCGGCACATTTTCTTTATTTTATTTTCCTTACTTTTTCCCTCTTCGTCAAGCCAATAAAATAGCAAAAGCCTTATTCTCACTCCCATCACCCGAGCGCAGCGTCTTCGCGCAGCGTCTTCACAAAAGGTCAACACTCCTGCTGTTTCGGCTTGAAAAGACTGAGTTTGGTTTGAACAAGCAAAGCAAATTATTTGGCATGCCGTAAAACTGAGCTAAGCATGCAATTACTATACTACGAAATTGCATATTTTCAAGATGGCTGTAAGCAATTTTTGCTTACTTTTTATTTGATTTGTCACTACGCGACATTTGTTCCCAAGGACTAGCAAAATCAAAATAGCGAAATTCTTGAGTCATCTCTATAGGTTCAGAAACCACACGTTTCTCTGAATCATCATAACGTACTTCCACATATCCACTTAAAGGAAAGTCTTTTCGTAATGGATGACCCTCAAAACCGTAATCTGTTAATATACGGCGTAAATCGGGGTGGTTGGAAAAATAAACACCAAACATATCCCACACTTCTCGCTCCCACCAGCTGGCTGATGGAAATATACTAACTATCGAACAAATTGGAGTTATTTCGTCTACACTGCTTTGTACACGAATACGTGAGTTATACTGAATACATAGAGTCGAAAATTCCATCGCAAAGCCGTAGTTTTCCTGTGCACTCTTACGATATAATAAAGTGCTCTCCGAACCGTGCAAGATGGTTACCCATCATACGGCTCTCCAACTCAAGTTTACCTAAGGTTGTTTGCAATCATATGCCTTTAATTGTGTGCTTTTCTATGACAGTTCTGAGGGGGGGGGGGGGTAGGCAAAAAAAGAATAATATATTTTTTTTCCCACCATACATGGAGCACCCGCGGCCTTACATTATAGCCAAAACTAGCACAATGGCTGAGCTGCTGCGCTCTTGTATTACTTTTCGTGGTCATTTTTGCGGGAAAATAAGCTATGCAATTCAAGCGGGCTTTGCCCTCTGCGATTGCCAATTTTCGGCCAGCAGTTCGGTGTCGGGTAGTAGTTGCAGTGCTTAGTTTGAATTTGTCCGCACATGTTTTGGCCAATAAAGTACGTAGTATGTAGCTTAAGCACGTTATACATTAGCGTTTAAGGTTTACCAGATGATAATAGTTGGCAAGGTCATGGCATGGGGAATGAAGACTATGTGCGCTACCGAGTAGCTTTGAGGATACTGAAAGTAAGCAAATGGAGGTTTCAAGTTACCTAATTTATCATCAAATCCTTTCTCTGCCAGACAGTTTATAACTTTTTGCATATTGACAAGTAAGCTAAGCCCACCAGATCAATGGATTTTCTATATTATTAAATTGCTGCCATATTATCGGCAAAAATTGTAGGTCTATTTTGAATTGCGACTAGTAAGATATTCAATAAAATTGATCTTCTTCCTTTTGGCTCGGGTTATTAGGTAGGGTTTTACTTAGGTTAAGCCTAGACTTAAGCCGCACTTTAATAAATCGTGTAAGCAAGTTACGTATTATTTCTGCCAGAGCTCGTAGACCAATTGCTTTAATAGAAAAATCATCTGTAAAACGTACGTAGTTTATTCGCCGAAAATTGATGTCTTACGGGTGGCCCAGACCAAGGTTTCGTACTGTTTCAACTTTGGCTCTATGTGTCACGATGCGGTCAAGGGAAGCTGAATAAAAAAAAATCAATTTTTTGCTGCGCCCTTCTAGCTTTTTTCGCCCTGAAATGGAATTTGAAGTTGTCCTTTAGTGTTTCTAGTATTTTGATCAAGGTGCTGCATATAGTTTCCTCATAACCACCGTTCTTCAAACCTAGATGAGGTGAAAGCTTTTTATAGGCAGTAATTCACAGATTGATGTCTTTTATGAGCAAAAAAAGGCCTTTTGCCTAAAACTGCTCTCTCTGACAATGTTTCCAAAGGGCACAAAGGCAATCGAAATATGTCAAGGGGGGGGGGAAAAAAAAATATATATATTTCTTTTTTTTAGCCGCTTCATTTCATCTGAGCTTCATTTCGATTTCTTTGTGTTGCTTGAATATACAACGTATCCCCTCCCTACCTATTAATAGAGGGTATGTTGATCTAGGCTCCTTTCCTTCTGCCAATGTTAGCGCCTTTCTGGGTCTCTTTCAAATAAGCAAGTACTACAAGCCCTCTGCCCCATTCAAAGATCCAAACGTCCAAATGGTTCACCGGTTCCACTGAATGCTCGTAATTAGATGCTCTTGGGCATCTTTGCGCAGTGCGCTTTAGGTGCTTTAGATACCTTGGGCTTTGATCAAGCGCTGTGCCTTCGCCCTTTGCTTTGATTTTCGTGAGCATAGCGAAAATCGAAATACTTTTTTTTTAGGGATCCTGGTTTCTTTGTTGTCTTGGTACGATTGTTACTAAGCTTCGTCGTACAAAGAAGACGCTGTGATACTCCATTGGAGTCTTGCCAAACGCGCTCGGGCTAATATCCCACCTACACCTCACGTTCACAAATAAAAAAAAAATAAATAAATAAATTTTTTTCTCCGTTCAACTGCGTCTCGAAGACACGGTTGGGTATCGCCCATGGGTTGGCTATTCCCTGTGACTCCCTTTCACGACAGGCTATGTTCTCCATTGGAAGTTCGTCCCGTTGGGTGTCTCTAGCAGTATATCTATTAGATAAGTCGTGCCCGTCTCGTTGCAGACTTCTACAACGTCTCATTTGTTTGGCACAAATGAGCACTTTATTCGGTGACTTCGCGGTCGCCCTCAGTAAATTATAAACTACTTCAAATCTTCGTTTTCGGGAGGGATGATCAACTCCGCAAATATCGATCAAAACTTGAAAACGTGTATTAGTATGATATTTTAGAAACCATAATAATTGAAATAGGTAGTCAGGATTGGTATATAATATATTTTCATGTTTTGATTTTTGAAATTGATGTATCCATTTTGGTAAAGTAGCTATCAGAGATTTGAAAAACGATTGGTTATCCACAAATCGTCTCTTTTTTTCTATAAAGTGGGCGCATTAAAATACGAGTCAAAGGGCGAAGCAAAGTTTAGTATTATGAGGGATAAGTTGTCTAAAAAGGGGGGAGAGGGGAGAGCTTTACTAATCTCGAACACTCACTTTATTGAATCCTTCATGGGCGGAATTTACCCGTCATAACAAGGCCACAGGTTATGCTTTTCAAGCCTTAACCTACAATTTATACTGCAGCCATTTAGAGAGCCATGTCTTCAATGACTTCATTAGCCAAAAAATAACTCAAAATAAAAAGTATGGGGCCCGAAGTCAGAATTTATGTATAGCTTACATCAAAAGGCCGAAGGTCCTTGTACGGGCTTTCGTCTTTCTTAAATAGAGGAGACCCTTCTTTATTCTATGGAAATTCTTCTATGAATAAAGGCTGGATGTATAAATGAGGGCTGCAAAGATTCGAGATAAGGACCCCCACAGTAATAAATATGCTGTGTGGCCATTTAGTCTTCAGTGCAAATGTCAAAATGTTACAGAGTGCTCTGCTACAAATTGGACCGATTTGAGCTTGTAAACCTAGTAAACTTAAGAAAAGCAGAAAACGTAAAGCATCCAAATCTATATTTTTTTATGGATGCTTTTCCATATAGCCGCAGTAGACTATTTACTTGCCCATGATAGAGCATCTAAAATATACCATAAAAGGAAAAGATCGAAATACATAACCAGCCAAATCCTAAATCGAAGTATAAAAGATATTTTTTGGTAGGAACGAATATACTAATTTATTTATTTTATTTACACGTGGTATTTTATTTACACATAGTATATTGTATTTTAAGATTATGGTATTAAACTTTTTCATAGCATATCTTATGAACCATCGGTTAACTAAAATGAAAATACGATAAAATATACGAAAAACTGAAATGTTACCATAGACTGAAAGAACAATTGCGAGATCCGTGGAATTAGAATAGATTAAAGTCATCGTGTCCTCGAGTAAAGCTCTGACCGACTTGTGTGAAAGTGAGGCCGGAGGCTGCAGGTCCCTTGTAAAAAGATAAAGGTGCTACTGCTGCCTTCGGCCTGGCTTTGTAAGGATACTTGGCCGAAAGAAGTTTTGCTATGCAATGGTACACGGCACGGCACATTTAGTGCCGAAGGCACGATGTTGGGCAATGGAAAAAAGACTGGTCGCCTGAGCATCGCCGTCCTTATTAAGCTTCGAAACGCTCCTACGACTTGATTTTGCTATAATTAAGGCTGTCATTACTGTAAAAGTTCCTCCGGCCTTGGTGACTAGGCCAGAAAAACAAAAATGACTCTTTTGATAGCCGCCGTTAAACACCATATGTAATGATAGTCTTTCCAGATATACAGACTTGATGAAGTCAATTACATTTTGCAATGGTAGATCAGCAATTTGCTGAACAACAAACGGTAACACCATTTGGATTGGAAAAACCATTGATAACGCGCTTGCTACAAGCACAAGCAGAACTGAAAAAACTTAATAGCCCAAGCCTACGGTTTGGCCTAGTGTAAGCAATCTTACAACAAAGTATGTAATTGATATGTTCTAGTATAAGACCGGCTCTCATGCCTACAGCCAGATTTGATTACAAATCAGCCAAATTGAATATTTGAAAGAGAGTCGAAGAAAGCAAATCAATAATAGTAGCCGGCAGCGCACCTCGGTCGTAATATCCGATTTTGTGTGAATTTATTGAGCTAGGCCTACAGCTCTGATAAATTGAGTACAGAGATACTGCGGCACAACCTTCGGCCTTCTATCTTAGCCTGTTTGTTGGATATCTTCTGTAAACTATGGGCAAAGAAACTTTAACGAAGTCTTTCTTACAGGTCCGGAATTTTGGACAGAAACTTCATTAGATCTACAATTATCGACCAACGATAAACTCTTCACAAAAATAGCCGCTGCCTTCGGCCTCCGGCCTGACAAGGCCGAAGGCTACGCCCTCTAGAATTTCTTTCCAGTCTTTAGGAGTGCAATAAAGGTCTGGGAAGAAAGCAATACGAACACACCACCAATACAATTAATGAGGCCGAAGGCAGATAGAAAGCAAATACAGGAATTTGGTAATAATACGGTTAATAAATTGATAGCTCTTCATTTTACAACATCAAGTAAATTCTTAAAAATGTGGGAAAGCTTGCGAGGACTTAAGTCCTCGCAAACATTAGAATTTTGGATTAATCTAGCTTCTAATTTGCCAAGAATGGGCGTAATAGCAAAATAAAAGAAAAAACCAACTGAAGCAATTTGTCCAATAGTAACATATGGTGCCTCCACAGGTTGACATCCAATCCAGCCTAAAAGTAAGCAATCTGCCAAAAGCAACCAAAACAATTTTTGGTGAATTGGTCGAAAACTTGAACTACGTACGTATGATGTGTTAATAAATGGTAAAGCAAATAATGACACAAAAACTAGTCCTATGGCAGCTACACCCCCTGATTTATTAGATATACTTCGAAGAATTGCATAAACTGGTAAAAAATACCATTCTGGCACTATATGAGCTGGAGTTGACATGGGATTTGCGGGTATGTAGTTGTCAGGATGCCCCAAAACATTGGGTGCATAAAAAACGAAAATAGAAAAAAAAATGGCAAAAGCTACCCAACCTACTAAATCTTTTACGTAGAAATAGGGATAAAAATCTATTTTATCCACAGAAGAATTGATACCCAATGGATTATTAGAACCATATTGATGCAATGCAGCAAGATGAAGAATAGCAGCGCCAGCTATTATAAAAGGGAGTAAGTAATGAGGGCTAAAAAAACGATTTAAGGTGGCATTGTCTACAGAGAAACCACCCCAAAGCCAAGTTACTATAGTGTCTCCTACTACAGGTATTGCACTAGCTAAGCTTGTAATGACTGTAGCTCCCCAAAAACTCATTTGCCTTAATTTCCCCTATGTCTTTTCTACGTTTTAACTAAAGACTCGTTTTATACTTCATAGATAAATGATGTGAGGCTCGGTTTTTTTCATTTTACCATTTTACTCATTGGAATATAGAGCAGCTATTTAGAGTCTTTTTCCCTGAAATTAGCCCTGATATCAAATTCTTTCTGCAGTACAAAAAAAATTTTTTTTTTACACTTCAAGTCGGATAAAACTATTTGTATAAATAAAAAACCTCAAGCCCACGCGCCCTCCATTATAAGCCAATAGGCTAATGCTCTAAGAGTAAAATAGTCAACAATGTTCTTAGGAACTATCTTGACTTCCCTAGGATAAAAATTTAGTAAAGCCAATTCAAACTAGCTGAGGTTTTGGTCTGAAATTTTAGATATTGGTGGGCCCCAGCTTCACCATTATTTGTCAAATGAAATGTAGATACTCTCCTTAGGAGATACATATCCCCAGAACAAGAGCTGAAAGTCAACTCAAACAAGGCCTTCGGCCTTGTTTGGTAGACTGCTTTTATTTTCTTTGAGTGTTCACCCCCTTGTTCAACGAAAGCATCACCCACTCAATAAAAACCCTATGAAACCTAGATCTGTTATGGTAGGAGGTTAGAAAGCTTAAGTGAGGCTTATAGAAAACCTAATTTATGGCTTGAATAGACTGTAAGACTTTAATTCAATAATGGCCGGCCTCTATTCATTAGAGTAAAATAGACATTATTTTTCGGAGAAAAGTAGGACTATATATTTACCTAGCCGAAGATCAATAACAGACCAGGCACCCCACGTGTAGTCTCTGAGGAACTCTCTATGCTATTTTTCCCGAGGCCGAGCCTATTTTAGTGTAGCGAGAGCTTTCCTGCGGATTGTCTATGATGACATGCTAAGGATTTTTACTTAAAATTTACACCCACGCAAGACAGCAACGCTAACGCTAGAGAGATGGCCGAAAGTCGTCTACTTTATGTCCTCAATGGGAGAGAAGTACCTTAGTAATAAAGAGTTTCCCGCATTTAGTGGGGTTTTTCTCCCTCCATTAGTAGAAAGAGGGGCCAAATTGACCCCACGGTAATACGTATCCTATAAAAGCTGTTACAATCATTAATAATAAAATGACAACTCCAAGACACCAAACTAATTCCCTGGGACTCGCATAACTTCCATAATACAAACCACGAAAAATATGAAGATAAACCACAATAAAAAACATACTTGCCCCATTAGCATGCATATAACGAAGTAACCAACCTCCTTTCACATCTCTCATGATGTGTTCTACGCTTAAAAAAGCTAAATCCACATGAGGTGTATAATGCATAGCTAAAAAAACGCCTGTAATTATCTGAATGACCAAACAAAGACCAGCCAACGAACCAAAACTCCACCAATAACTTAAATTGCTCGGGGTTGGATAATCTATCAAATGATTGTTAAGTGTAGAAAATATGGGTTGTTTAAGAATCGATAATCGTCTCACCATACGAATGTTTTGTGCTTTCTTTTCTTTGCAGATCATGGAAACTTTGTGTTTTTGTGATCGGTGCAATCTATCATGGGCAGGATTTACCCATCATTACGAGGCCTTAGGTGAAAAAAAAATATATATATTTTTTTTTATTCGTTCTATAACGCTCAAAGCCTGCATTTACGAAGTTAATAAAACGAATAAAAAAAATTTTTTATATTTTTTCAATCAATTTATTTGGTCTTCAAGCTGCTATTTTACTTTTCTAAGATTTCTTTTTCTATAGGATTTTTTTAAAATTCCCCCCCCCCTCCCCCAAAAATATATAGATTTTTTTTTACTTCCTCCAATATTTCTCGGCGCAGCAAAAAATGCGCAAAAAAATTAAAAAAAAGGGAAGCTTCGCCCTCTGCCTTCATGGGCAGAGAGCTGGCGCCCTTGTTATATTTCCTGAGATCTTTATTTGGCATAAGAAGCCGAACAAAAATCTTTTTTGGTTGCACTGTAGTGAAATTGCTCAAAAAATTAAGGGAGCCAGTCAAAGGCTACTAGAACACCAGATACAGAGACTACCCGAGCTAATGATAAAGGCAAAAAGACTTTCCAGCCAAGTCTCATTAATTGGTCATAACGATATCGTGGAAATGCTGCACGGACCCATATATATACAAACAGAAAAAAAAGAACCTTAATACTAAACCAGATAGAACCCGGAATTGCCTGGAAAATAGGAATATCTAAGATGGGCAGCCAACCTCCTAAAAAAAGCAATGTACATAGACTGGAAGAGTAAGGGCGCAGCTTCGTAGCCCGCTCGGGCCTGAAAATAGGTATCTACTCCCTTCCCAAAGAACCGTACATGACAGTCGCCCGTCATACGGCTCCGTTCTAAGAATCTTAAGTCTCATTTCCTCTAACCAACGCCACGCCTAGGTCTTCGAACCCCTAAGGCCTCGCATGGATGTCTCGGTGCTGATGATCAGTACAGAGTGGGAAAAAATATATATTTATTTTCGGCCTCCTCTCGAAATAACTGTGGTGTTAACGAAAAAATATAAGTGTCGGGCCAACTCGCGTACATAGTGCATTTGCACTAGGGCCCCCTTTCTAACTGCACAACAGTTCAAACCGATCACACTTCATTATCATATGTACACTTGATTTTTTGTATGCCTCCTCGTCTATATTTGCTTTTGTCAGGAACTCCAGTCTAAGCGTCCTAAGCTCTATGCTGGTAGGAAAACTGACAAGGGTCCCACCTTCTCCATTGACTATATGTAAATCCTTGGAGTGCTTGGGGATTATTTTCTGTGTCGAGGATTTATGTTTGTTGGCAAGGGTAAATATAGCAGACCAGCAAATATGGTAGTCGACAATAGTTCAAATTTGATAAAGATTGTCACAATATCTATAGTAGGACAGAAAACCTCTTACGACGCCCGCAAACCAATTGATAATGTCTTTGTTGCTAATGTTCGTCAAGCGGGCCACATAGGTTAAATGGGCCACCTTCTTCTGGCTAATTATACCTTGGTCTTGAGCCTTTAGAGTACCTCCTTTGTAGACGCCAGGATAGGGGCGCGGCTTTGAAAAAAATAGAGATTTTTTTTCTGCCGGTTTTAAAGTTGCTTGCTTTGGACCTGATTTGCTCATAGGACGTCAGTAGCAGTCTATTGTCTGCAATAGTTCTGAGTACGTGAGTGTGCCTCGCGCTCTGTCGTCCCAGTGACTTAGGCTCGCTATGCTTGCCTTTTAAACTGATGTTTACCACCGCCGGTGAGTTTTTTTTCTTAGAACTAAAATGATTATCCCTGTTTGATAGGTTTACATTTATCCCTGAATATCGAGTACCGTTTTCTTTCCTGCCATCCTTGTAGCTGTCATCTGTAATCCGCGCAGGTGTGCCCGCACCCCCTGGATAAGACGAGAAGTTATTTCTCAGAGCAACCCTCCCTGGTTCCAAACCTAGGAGCGCACTTTCCCGTATGAGCATTCAGTATACGTATAGGTTTGGGGAAGAGTTACGAGGTATCTACTTAGGATATCTCCCTAATCTTAGATAGGTCGTCCGATGGGTTTGCAGTTTCTTGCTGTGCTTACACACCAGGCTACCCTTTTCCGAAAGCTTCACGGGGACTACTCAATTTAGATCCGCCCGGAAGGGTTTACTACACAAGGCCCTTAAGAGGACACCGGCTCCTGCAGAAGGCTAAAGCCTAACGAATGTCAGATGCAAAGCTCCGCACCTCATTAAGATCATATTAGCATATTCCCCCAAAAAAGAAAGAGCAAAACCCATTGAAGAATATTCTACATTATAGCCCGCGACTAATTCAGCTTCTGCTTCTGGTAAATCAAAGGGAGCTCGATTAGTTTCTGCTAGACAAGAGATGAAAAACATAATAAATACAGGAAACAAAGGAATGCCAAACCATATTTGCTTTTGCGCTATTACAATCTCACTGAAATTACAAGAACCTACACAGATTAGTACGGTAATAATAATAAGACCAATAGAAACTTCATAAGAAACCATTTGAGCTGCAGATCGTAATGCTCCTAAAAAAGCATATTTAGAATTACTAGACCAACCCGCCGTAATGATCCCATAAACACCTAGGGAAGATATAGCAAATAAATAAAGTATACCTACATTTAAATCCGACAATACCATACCATAATCAAAAGTAGGGGTCGATAATTGATTTCTTCGCCCTCCGAACCATACGTGACAGTTTCCCGTCATATAGCTCTCCGCCACTGATTTATTGAAGTGCGTCAAAAAAAAATATATATATATTTTTTTTTGACGCACTTCACCAAGTTTTTATTAAATGAGGTCATAGCAGCATTTGAGTATCTGCTATGATCAACCAGTCCCCTTGGAAAAGTTCAAGCATAACCGGCTTTGCCACATTTGTAATGAGGAAAGGGCCACACTCTCTACCATCAAATCATGACTGCCGCCCTTCAGTACTTAGCTTAGTTGGTCTCCCTTCTCACTTACTACAGCGACTCCGTTGACCCTCTCCCTAAAGAGTGGGCCGATCCCGTGATTGCGTCTTCGACTCTTCTTTTCACCCGTGCGTTGAGGTAAGATGTCCGCATAGTCTTATTTTCTCTTATTGAAAATGCTCCCGAAAAAAGAAATATATCTTTTTTTCCGTCTTCGGCCTCTGTTATACCTACCAAAAGAACCGATTACGAGACCAAGTCGTTACCCGCTGGCTTGGTAAATGCTGTCGTTCAGCGGCTACGTAATTCGGATTTGTTAGCCTTATCAACCCCAACAATATCTTCCGAGCCGTCCTTAGAGATATGGGTCTCCTGTGACTTGGTTTCCCAGATGCTTTTCTACGCGCATTGCGGCAACGCTACCTCTGGGTGATTTACTCCATTGACGCAGACTGGAGATCAGACACCGGGACATGCCCCATAGCGACGAAAGCACCTTACACGGCGCACGGTATAACAGCCCAAGCAATCAAACTTAACATAAATGTAATTACTGGAGCCATTATAAAAATAAATAAATTAGCACTACTTGGTAAAATGGGTTCTTTTATCATTAATTTAAAACCATCTGCTAAAGGTTGTAACAATCCAAACAATCCCACTACATTAGGACCCTTTCTACGTTGCATGGAAGCCATTACTTTACGTTCAGCTAAAACTAAAAAGGCTACTCCTAGTAAAGGGGGTATTATTATTCCAAGTATTCTTGCTAAAATACCAATGATATACAGTCTCATTTTGTTGGCTTTTTTTTTATCTTGTTCCATGTTAAAAGCTACGAAAAAAAAAGAAATATATATTTCTTTCTGCTAGCTTTAGAAAAACATGGGTTGTGGACCACAGACTAACAAGGTGAGGCTACCTTACGGGTGATTAGAAGGTAAACCCTTGGAGGTAGCCTAAATAAGTAATGGCCTTCCTCAAAGAAAGTTGTAAAATGTTATAAGAATTTTGAACGTGACACGTTATTGGCTATAGTCAGAAAACAGACACCCACCTGCAGCAAAAAAAAAAATATATATATATTTTTTTGGCCGCAGGTTTACGGCGAAAAAAGACTTCTTGCCTTTGAGCTAAGCATCGACAAAACGCTTGCGCAAGAAGAATGCATTGCTTTTTTTTTCGATTAGTGCAATCAGAAAACGGGCTAATAAGCCTTTAAAAAGTTTAATTTAAATCGGGACTGATTTGAGCTTGTAAAACAAATCAGGCCGCGGGGCGCAGCATCTTTTTCTACTAATTTATGAAACAAAAAAAAATATATATATTTGCTGCGTCCTTCGTCTGCAAAGCCAACGAAATGCTATGCACCTTTTCGAGATCCATACATATAAGCATTTTCCTTTATAAAGTAGTTTTATCGTTTAGTACATGTAGCCCACCCACTCTAATATGTATGTACGCTTTACATAATGGCGCTTTTTACGAACAATCTGAACCAAAAGAAACAAAAAAAGGGGGGTGCGCGGGTGAGCCGCGCACCCTCGCATAATAGACGAAAAAGGCCGCAGGTCTATATTTTTTACTCGCTTTCCACAAAAATGAAATATTACTGCTATACCATCAGCATGAGGCCGCCTTTCTAGAACACGACGTAGACACCAGCCTGAGCGGGCCGGCATAAGGCAAGCACGCGCGTGCTGCGCGGCGTTGGTTAACTTTCTTGCTCTTCTTATACAATTTTCACGGTTGCTCTTAAGCAGCTACGGTTTTACTCATTTTATTGCTGTTGGAAGGAAAGCAGACTGCATATTTTAAGGAACAGGCGGGGCGTAGCAAACATATTTTTTTTTCAGCGATTTTCTTTCCGCCTTGTATGTTTTTTGGATCGACGCCATAATGTCCTGTGCCATAGGTCGACTTTTTTTTAGAGTAATTAGGCTATAACCTTTGAGTCTACCAGAATATTTGCCTTGTGACATGACTGAGTATACTTGTGATATGCATAACAATTTGATTTTGTCTGGCCTGCTTCCAATGCTGCGTAGGCAACGATCATGATTACTATAAGTATAACTGCTTTGATCAAAGTAGCTTTACCAAGATTACCTATGCAACCAACTACATAATCATATCCTACTTTATCATAAATAAAATTTCTTACTTTTTCATTTTAAGAAATTAACCAAAATAAAAGGAATATTGCTATAACATCAAAAATTCTACAAAATGATATTAACCATAATACCTTCCAAAAAGTACTAGGATCCATATTAAAATCTATAAAACTAATCACAAATACCACTATAATTGCATAAAGGCATAATTACATCAAAGCAACGGTGCCGTTCTCCAAAAAGAACCAGACTAAATTGAGTTCTATCTTTAGATAAAGTATGATTAGGTTGGTAAAAAAATGTTTTAGATTTTTTTCTCCTTTTTCTAATTACCTCCCCACCAATAAATAGATACAAATAAAAATAACCAAACCACATCAACAAAATGCCGATACCAAGCAGCTGCTTCAAAGCCAAAGTGATGCGTTTGAGTAAAATGTCCTAGATATTGACGAATAGCACATATTATTAGGAATATGGTACCTATAATGACATGAAAACCATGAAATCCCGTGGCTAGAAAAAAAGTAGAACCATAAATACCATCAGAAATCGTGAAAGGTGCTTCTACATATTCCATTCCTTGAAACCCTGTGAAGACTAGGGCCAGCAAAATGTTAGAGTCAAAAGTTATTTCATAGAGCCGTACGACTTGGTTGCCGTTTACTCATATGATATAGTAAAGTGCTCTCTAAACCGTGCAAGATAGTTACCTATCACACAGCTCACCAACCTGATCTTTTACCATGTCTCCATAGGGCACATAGTCGTTTGTTTTATTTTAAAGTTTTGGGATTAATTTTATCTGGACATAAAGTCAGATTTCCTGTGTCAATCAGGTAGAGTCCATAAATTAAAATCATTTATGTACATTGGTTTAGACTCCTTCCCGTTTTGCCCTTAAACAAATAAGATCGAGTCAAGTGCTTTACTGTTGCCAGCTCTCTCTTAAGTGGGCAGATACTATGAGTCCTCCGTCCTAGATATCCAGATCGTGGCTATCTAGTTCACCGGTACTACCGAGGTACTCTTATATTTACGTGAAAACACATAAGATTTCCAACTAATAGTGCTAGTTCGAACGAAAAAGCAGCCGTGCTTCCAGTGTTTTTGTTTTATATTGGGGTTAAGACCTCCTCTTGCTCTGCCGCAGGCAGGCTACCATTCTGCTGCGGAGGAGGTAGCGCTATGATATTATTAATTAATCAATAACCTGACCGAACACGCTCAAATTAGTATCTTACCCACACCTCACATTCATGAATGACCCATTCGGCTATCTTTTAAAGACACGGTCGGAAAAGTTCTCTAAAGTTAGTCAACCCTGTCCTTTCCTTTTGCAACATGCTATTGTTCCAGTTCGTTTAAATGGTAAGTTGCATCCGTCTCATTGCGAGCATCAGCAATGGTATGATTACAAGAGGTAATCAGAAAGTTTCCTCGGTAATCTGACGGTCGCCTGGTAGCTACTAAAGCGTAAACAGCTTGCTTTTTGGATCCAGCTAATATAGCATGATGAGCCCAAGTTACGGCAGCTCCAGATGAAAGTAAAATAAGGGTATTTAGAAAAGGAATTCCCCAAGGATTTAACACATCAATTCCTTTGGGAGGCCAAATAGCTCCAATTTCTACCGTAGGTGCCAAAGAGGAATGGAAAAAAGCCCAAAAGAAAGCTAAAAAGGACATGACTTCAGACACAATAAACAAAATCATACCATAGCGAAGTCCTAATTGGACCACAAATGTATGATGTCCTTCGTAAGTAGATTCACGTATAACGTCGCGCCACCATACAAACATAGTATATAAGATCATTCCCAAGCCTAAACTAAGGAGTGTTCCACCTTCCGCAAAAGAGTGCATATACATAACACCACCAATGGTGCTTGCCAGAGCTCCTAATGAACCCAAAAGAGGCCATGGACTTGGATCTACTAAATGATAAGGATGCTTTTGAGAGACACTCATAATTGGTTCTGTGTTTGCTTTTTAGTCTAATTTATTAGATACCCAAGAAACATAATCATCCAAAGAAACAGCTTCTACGACGATAGATAGAGGTCAAATATCCAAAGGGGTAACCCTCCTTCCTCTGCCCTCCAAACAGTATGGGAGCCTTTCAGCTCGTACTGCTCACCCTCCTAGATCTTAACCTTAAACCTTACGGTAACCTTCTCCACAATAGTTACAGCTTTCAGTATATCCATGTCCGCCGCGGTTTACAGGTTATCGTTGGCGGTATTGTAATGTTGTTCACACAAAGATATTTGCTTACGCGGTTTCATGCCCACTGGTCATAGTAGGTGACATCTTCCAAGCAAATCTTAGCTCTTATGTCTCTCATCTACCTTTCTTAGATGATGCATCCCTGCTTAATCAGATCTACAGGTAGCACACAATCAAAATAACCCCAAGCAAGTCGACTTAGCGCCCTAGCTCAAGTCTACGATCTTCTGCGAGAACGCTAGTCGCTCAGACTTAAACACCTTTATAGCCGCCTCCAGCCTTCAGCAGGCCCACGTGCAGTTCGAGCTTATTAAGTATAGATCTTTGGCGGGCTTCCTCTGTGGGGCCGAAATCCACGCGAGCAGTTAGAGGAGATAGGCTCAAAGATGGCCTCCAAGATTAGCCGAAGGGCTTTTTTTATAATGCTGCCGCCCCCGTTCCGATCTTGCTTGGCTCGAATATTTCCACTTTACAAGCTAGTATAAAGGATAACTCACTTTTGCTTGGCTTATTGCCTAAATGGGCCTTTGTGGGGTTTTTTTTACTTAGAGTATCCTTTACGGATTTCGATGTCATATTTTCTGGCTCTCTTCAAATAGCCTCGTAACAGACAGCTAGAAACAAAGGATCGCTCAATATTATGGTTAATCTGTAGTATTTGTCGCCTTTGCTTTTGCAGGTCCTTACTCATGCCGCTGTCGAAAGACGAACACAACCTGTCCAGTCTAGCTCGCGCATAAAGTGGCATACAGAATCGTTGAGAGCTCCTGCTGCCTCAGTAAAGGAAAAGTACGATCTTGGACTGGCCCCCTTTGCATGACTCAAATAAGTCCGTAATACTATGAGGCCTCTAAACTCCCTCAGGACACCGTCATGAGGGTAGTTAGCCCCGACTTCCATAGGTCCGAATTTGTTTTTACCTCTTAGTGAGAATTTAGGTCCTTGCGCAGACGTCTAATCTCTCAGACTTGCTCTGTATGGAGTGCCCTGTGGTTTTTCGAGTGCCGCAGAAGCTAATGCCATCAACTGCAGGTTTGACGCTATTGGCCTACTAACCACTCGCTCGCCACTATATCCTGCTTAGGACGTTCGGTCTAGCTTTAGACGGGCTCTGCGTTTCAAGCTCGTTATCCTGACCATATCCTCTGCTTTACTAGGGAGCCCTAATGAGGGCAGGCCCATTGATCCCCAGCTTTTCCCTACTGCTCTAGCCATGATATTGCTGCGATAGCTCTTTGGGTAGCTCGCACCCAGGTTTGCCCTGTTCGAAAAGGTACGACTGAGCCAGAGTAAACTCAGTAGTCGGCCTATGTATTCGGGCGCACGCATAAACGCATGATTAGTTCCACAAATTTCACTGCACTGACCATAGTAAACTCCTTCTCGTTTAATAAAAATAGAAGTCTGATTTAAACGACCAGGTACAGCATCACATTTTACACCTAAGGAAGGTACAGCCCAACTATGAAGTACATCAGCAGATGTTATAATCATACGTAGATGAGTTCTTGCTGGTATAACTACTCGATTGTCCACTTCTAATAAACGTAATTGACCTAATTCTAAGTCATCCTCTGGAATCATATAACTATCAAAAGTTAGTGACTGTTCATCGGAACTATTATAGTCTGAATATTCATAAGGTTGGGTCGACGGTCAGTCTTTGTTTTGTCTATCCGCCTCCCACCAAACCGTACTTGCAAGTTTCCTCGCAAACGGCTCTCCACGCCCATTAACACTCAAAGAGTATAATATTTGGTCTCAAGTCTTTCAAAACAAAACCGGCATATACTCCCCATGGTGGATCTTCAGATGGCGTTTTCTATAGACAGAAGTCTGCTTCCTGTTTTATTGAGCCATGATCTTAGTAAAACCTTTCAAGGTAAAACCTTCGGCCTTCTTGATATGTCTTACATAGTGTGCTTCCATATTTTCAGTGGTTTCACAAACAAGACACAGATCATCTAAAAAGGGAAAAGAGAAAAAATATGGGATCTCACTGCATAGTTAACTACGGAGAACGGATCTGATCTAGTTGTCTTTTGTTAAGTGCAAAGTTCAAAAAAAAGAAGGTGCTAGTCAAAATTGTAGGAACGGCTAGGTAAAGTAATGGTTTATTCCTTCCATATAGAAATGCCCATACCTCTGGGCCCAGTTTTATAGAGAGAGCTTTAGTAGGAATTTTCCATTTTCTGGGTGAAGACGGCCGGAAATCTTAGAATCCATAGGATTCTACGCATTATTTTTTGTTGTCCACAAAAGAGTAGTAATTTATGAGACCTTGAATTATCGCGTTATAGCGCCAAATTCTTTCCTTTGATTTCAGATGAATCTATTTGCTTATTTTGTAGTAACAGGCTTTTTGCGTACCTTTCGTTCTTAGCATCTATTAAGACTTTAAAAAACTTACCTTTTTCCGTAGCTGGGTGGGTGATCTTAGTTTTCTCTTTGCTTTATTTCAGTTTCCATTTCTTTGTTGGATACTCCTTTACTTTATCTTTGATCTCAACAACCAAGCTTTTCAGCCCGACCACTCCCATTACCTAATCATCTGCATATCGTACATGGTAGATTTTGATGCCTACACAAAAGAGAGTAAAGGCCACAGGTCGCTTTCGCTCTTCTAGCTAGAGGATTTACTTTTTTTATTTTAAATTAGTAGTTCTTCGAACCTTAGCCCTTTTTTTATTTAAGTCGGCAATTTGATATAGTATCTGGGAGTATTCGGTCGGGGTTTTATTTTGAGATCTTGCTAAGCATACGAAGACTGGCCGCCAAGTTCTTAATTTATACGTCGAATTTATGTAGGTAGATTTTGGATAGCAGAGGTGACAAAATTCTGCCTTGCAGGACACCCGTTAGGTTGTGGAGTTCTTGTTTTCTGTTGTTCACAAATTTGGCACAAACTAGTTCCCAGTACAAGTCTAATATCTGTTGGTCTTTCACTTCCCCCATAAAAAGTGATGCCAAATTAGTATAGTCTATATTGTCGGAGTAACCCTCAATATTGCCCTCAATCAGCCAGGTAATACTGGTCTATTTGCAGATAGTTTTTAGTGCCAAATGTGCAGATCTTCCTAGTTTGAACTCATAGCTTTCATCAACCATTTTCGGTTCGAACACAGGCTCAAGGAACATTTTGATCCTTTCTTGTATTATCTTGCCAATGGGGAAAGGTGTTTTAAAAAAACGCATCTTCCCCTTAGCTTTTGGAATGAATTTTCTTCAGGTCGGTTGGAACTGAAAGGATCTGTCCTTCAATAAGACAGATCACGCCCCTAACTGTCGAGAGTGAAATTGTCGACTCCCAAAGTCATGTTCCCATATTTGGATTTGATTTTGTAATATGCAGTTTTGTAGATCTTTAGGTCAAATAAACAACTATAATATTTACACTTCCACCGTAAGTCAATTTTCTGTGACCTTTAAGTTTCTGCCAGAATTCCTCGACGTCCCTTGCGAGCGGCCAAGACTCCGGCAAAATATAAGCGCTGGTCCCCTTTGGTAAAGTGCTTGTTATTGCTGTTACCTACTGGAGGACCTCCGTCCCCGAAGAAGGCAGAGCAAGCCTCTCTGAGGCTCGTTTTTCTTCTTCCGGCAGTTTTACCACTACCGTAGTTGTTTTGTTGTTAACGTTAGGGGATCCCCCATTCCGAAAGGTGACAGGGCCAGGCCTGTTAGATTCAAAGTCGTATGCCACTGGCTGTGGTGCTAATAGATTTACTATTTTAGCGCTGTTATTGGACATTGCAGGCTGAGCATTTATTTTTCGTATATTGTCTACACCGAGAAGAGGAATGTGTACCTCTAGCGACTTAAAGAATGAAACCATAGGCCTCTTAGCTGAGGGAGCCTTCTTAGTGTATGAGTTTGACCTCAACTCCCCATTTCTGGCATGCTCTAGTCTCTTGAGTCTTTCGACGTCAAACGAAAATGCTTTTGTTCTCTCTTTCAGTAAGCCAGAAGCTTTGCAGACCATAAAACTAGTCTAGTGCATTTTGTTGCACTTCTATCACTCTCATGAGAGGGCGCACTCCAATACCATTGATGTCCAATAGCTTTAATAGTAATTGTTGGATCTACTACCTCGTCCATTGAATATAATAGAGCAAAAGATGGTATAGCAATAAACATCAAAATAATACTAGGAAAAATGGTCCAAATAATCTCTATAGTAGTTCCATGAACAATCCTTTCTGGAATTGGATTTCTTTTATAGTGAAAATGCCATAAGGCGCGAACCAACATCCATAATACGAAGATCAAAATAATAATTAAAAAAAAAAAAATATCATGATGTAAGATAGGGGTCAGCGCTTGGTGCCTGCCCTCAGAACCATACGTGACAGTTTTCCGTCATAAAGCTCGCTACCTTGAACCTCAGCCTGGAGGGGAGGCCCCCCTTCCAAAACAAAGTATGAAACGTAACGGCGCTACGCGCACCTTGTGGTCTTCCCCAAAACTCAGCACACTATAGGCTATAACCTCTCTGTGGTTAAGCAAATTTGTGAAATTGAAAAAAATAGATTTTTTTTCTCTGGTCTCTTTTAAACCCTTCCAGGCGGGCGCTACGCGCACCTTTGTTCGCAAAGCGAACAAAGTGGGCGTGTATTGAACAAAAACAATAGGTCAGCGGGAAGCTTGCAAAGGGGGCAAGCAAAAAAAAATATATATATTTTTTTTTCTCACCATATTCTACGAACTATTGTCAAATGGGATCACTAAGGCTGTAGGCTGATGGCTTCGTAACACGTAGCTAGGAAGGTAGGATCATTGAGAGCGTAGCAGTCCATTGTATCTTCCATCCTTGCATCTACAGGCTTTCATTCGCTCTTCGACTAAAATACGGACATGGAAAAAAAAAAATAGATCTATTTTTTTCGTTCAGATCTGCGTATGTAGTCTGAGACCTCAGAGAGGATACGAAACAGTCTTAGGCTGATCCCCTTAATAGCTAAAACTATGCATTCTTACTACGGGATCTCTGAATTCTCCCTGAAAAGGAAGTTATTTCCCTAGCTCCCACCATCACGAATTTGTTATCTCCTAAAGGGTTAGATCCTTGCGTGAATGCCTGATTTCTTAGGCTATTCTTATATAGAGTACCACGTGGGGACTCAAGTCCCGTGTTCGCAATTGACATCGAGCGCGAGTTTGGCCCTTTCACAGGCTTACTATCCACGCATATGCCCTAATATTCTGCTTGAGACATACGGTCTAGAATTAGACTAAATTTACGTGTCAAGTTCGTTATCCTGATCTTTCCTTATGCTTTGTCGAAGCGTCCTAGTGAGGGCAGTCTCAATGTTCTTCGAGTTTCACATGATGCTTTCGGGGCAACTTTATTGCTAAAAATGTCCCACCTGTGTAGCTCACATCCTGACGATAGCCAGCTTGAGCAAATGTAGCAAAGTCGGAGCAGAGCTCTGCAACCGTGATGATATATTTAGGCGCACTCAATTATTCCTTGCATCATAGGTGTTGCTGCGTCTTGAAATCCTAATTGCCAAGGTTCTGCAGCGTCACAATAAGCAATTGGAAATAGCCATATGTTTTTCAAAATCATTTGGTATATTCTTGTTTTTTTCAGAACTACTCCAGCCCTTCTAGAGGGCCCCTTGCAAAAGGGCCAGCCAACAAAAAAATAGATTTTTTTTTGCCTTCGCATAAGGACGCCCATATAGGCAGACCCACCATAATGATCCCATAAAAACCCATCAAATAGAAAGATCAGAAATAAAACCCACCCTCCAAAACCATAGGTGATAGTTTCGCATCATACGACTTTACATTTCAATTGATAGGACTTGAGTCCTAAGAAAGAGACTTGGCAGGGGAAAAAAACCTAAGCTCCCAACGGCTCTTCGAAAAGCGAAGGTATCTTTGTATTTTATAAAGACAAAGGAGTTTGCATTTGGGACGGGGTACTTAGTAGATAAATTAGGTGGTAATTTTTCGTTAGGTGCCTGAGTTCTGCCTATAATATTTGTGGCGTTTCCCTATGGTAATTTGCTTTACATATTAATTTCTAGGTTTTTTCACTTTATCGCGCAAAGATCCCTAGCAGCTTTCAGCTTGTTTTATTTAGCTCCTATTATATGCTTATCAGCATCATCTAGACGTAGCTGTTCATCGTTCATCAGTACTTTTTTTCTCTTTTATCTGACTAACGGTTGATTACGAGCATTCATTTTTTTTCCCCCTTTCGGCCTCTTTCAACAGCTGATCTGCGTTTTTAGCTTCATTGATAAGCACCTAATCTGATAATCGAACTTCAACTTTTCCAATTTGAAGTTCTTTTCTTGCAATTTGAATTTATTTACTTTATTTGGATTATCTACGTACCTAGAATATAACCAAATACCCCTCATCGCAGTAAACATGCCTATCCTACTATCAGCTATCCTAACAGCCTCTATGGATGGGTTTTTCCTCTGCAAAGTGACCTACAGCCTCTCTAGCAACCTTTGTGGCTTGCCTTTTTTTCTCATACTTTACTTTATTACTTTGCTCACGACCCGCATACTTTTTCGAACTATTCTATGAGGAGTACCTCTATTGGGCGTACTATTAGAATGGCGGCTAGACCTACAAAAGCAATGAGAGAGCACACAATAAAACTGTAGAAATTTCTTAGTAGGCTAGGTGTGAGCGTCAACCTAACAGCTACTTTCCTCTGCAAAGCTAGCGCATGGAAGTAGCCGTCTAAAACTTGTAAAATACCGTCCCAGGTAAGTGCAATGCCTTTACTTTCTGGGGCAGAAAATTTGTGCCTTCTTTTAGTTTCCATTTTGGCATATCTTAAAATAAACCAAGATGCCAGGAAACAAGCAACGTAAAACAAAATTGACTAGAAATCTGTTATCTGCCGATAAAGCTGAGCCAAAGAGCAGACTTAAGTTAATATCAATAAATGGTGAATACAGCCGCAAGAGCTAAATTATGGTATAACTGCTCATAGATTGCGCATTTATATGATAGATTTATACAATAAGTATTGAAAAATGATAGAGCTGAATAAAGGGTGGGCCTGTTAAATGGAAAATATCTTACCTAATATTTTGAAAACAAAGAAATCTAGAAAATAGTAAATAAATTCTCAAGCACACACTATTAGATAGAATATATCAAAAATAGATTTTATCTTTCGATACTCAGGTCAAGGTCCTGAAAATGAGAGGATATAACCATATTGAAGTCAGAACACTCCTTTTTGAAAATCTCCAATTATTACTAGAGCTTCGTGCTTTTTCGATTTTTACATTAATTTATCTGTCCCGGGTATTTACCAAAGTGTTCCTTTGTCTACGTAAAACATATATTTTGTTGAGAGCGGTGCTTTGACGTAAAGCTAGAAAAGTGTGATGATAAGTAGAGGGACTCATGGTTGAGAGTGCGTTTTTTTTGATTATTTGTGAGACACTAATTTCTCCCAAGAAACATACATAAGATTTATTCATTTTTTTCAATTGATTAGCATTTAAGCTTTTAATGGCTATATCTTGCTCTGGTACGAAACCAGTTGCTTTCTTTGACAAAGTAAACGCCCTTAAGCCTATGGCTCTCTTACTCTTGCCGGTTTTTGCAGTAAATAACAGCTTATTGGGCAATCCAATAAATTGAACAAAGCTAGGTGTATTCATAAGTTTTTATTTGTATTTTATCTGTTCCTATGGCGGGATTTTATTTGGGAAGCACTATATAAATAAATAAATAATCATAAAGAGAAATCATCGACAACCCTTAATCTGCTTTAAGGAAATCATATCAAATATGATTTCCACCATACTAGGAAGAACTCGAAAAGCATAATCTAATAACTTACGAACCTTCTATTAGGTAATAAATTGAGATAAAATTAGAAAAGAGTTTTGATAATTTTCATACATTTTGGCGGTCTTCTACAAGGTTTGCAGGGAGTTACGACCGAATTTGCCTTATAATATAATTGCCGAATTTTCAAACAATCTACCCAAATTGCAGGCAAATATGGACAAATATCCATAAAATATTTCGCAAACCTGGCAGATCTTCACAAAAGTGACAGATAATTTCGAAAGCTTTGTATGGTTGTTTACATAATTCCATTTAAACAACCTTTAACATATGAAATATTTTAAACTTTGAACCTGAAATTTCACAATAAATGAAGATAATAAGATTATGCTTATTTCTCTATTTATAAATTTGAAAGATGCACCCTCCTGACCTCTAAACGTTAAGGGTACTGAAGGCCCAAAACCTTACCTATTAGGGTTACTTGTTTTTGTAGGGCTTTTATATATATGTTTACCCAGGAAAAGCCAAAATATTATTATTATGAAAATGGGCTATTAGATGGTGGGGGTCTAAGTTCCATCGCAGGGTTGCTTCAGCTGGAATAGTCAAATAAGATCGAAGATACAAGGCGTAAACTGAAGAAAATGCATTTTCCGTCACAGGGTAAGTTTGGCAGCCGGCCCTGTTAACAACTTGTCTCCATATATTTTCTATATAGTGCCGGCTATGTTCTGAAGGTTTAAGATTATATATTTGTCTGTTGCAGTGCACTCACGACTCGGCTCTCTCATACCTTTCTTTGTAGTCTGGCAATTCCCCAAATTCATTTCTTGTTAAAATAAGGACTTCACGTTTAGACTTAAAGATTTCCTGAATAACAGCATTGTTGCCTTTTCCTGGGTTGCTATTTGAATTAATGGTTTGTGGTAGGAGTTCTTAAAACCTTTTTTAACGAATTCTTTTTTCAATATTCCCAAAGGGAGCCTTTGCTCAAAGCTTCTGGTTTTTTTAGGGAAAGAAAACTAAAGAAATCATAGTATAGCACGATGTTAGGTCCACATCTACAATTCAGTATCCTTTTCCTTCCCATCAAATATAACCCACTTCAGTTAGGTACATTTATCCTATTGCTTGTTTAACAATCAAGTTAAACAAATCTTTATAATTAATTAGGAGGTATAATACAAGGGCGCAGCCCGAAATCGGAAAATTCTTTCGACTTATTCTTTGGAAAGGCTTTTAGTCTAATTAAATATACCACTAAGTTCCTGGGCCTTTGGCCCTTCGACTTCTGGTGTGCTCTGCATAATAAGAGGGTTAAAGGGCTTCAGGAGAGCCTTTGGCTGCCTGAGAAACCTTGACGGGCCTAAGTAAACACATTATATACTATAATGCAGAGGGGCGGCCAAAAGAATATTAAATACGATCACCACATTTCCATCGCCAATTTGGTTGCGCTTTGAATGTATTTTGGTCTGCCCATAATGCTGTCATCATCGGTTATTTGTTTCAGCACTATAATGTCCCCAGTATAAATCTCACTATCTGAAATTAACAATAGGGCCTCACAACTAGGTTAGTAGGCTAAAAAGGCTTTGTATTAAGTTCCCGAAGGTTTATTGTTAATATTTTCCCTGGGCCGATAGAAGCTACTATGACAAAAATACATAAGAGTTTACCCGTGGCCCCAATTTGAAAGTCTTTTATAGAGAGCGTAGTACCTCTGGGTCACAGCCTAAATTAAAGCTTTCCAAAATAAAATCCTAACATCATGCCCTCCCCTTAAGAAAAAGTTAGGGCACTTTTGGTCGGATGCTTGTGGAAAGAAAACTCGACAGGGTGCCGAGAGCGCAGCTTTTTTCTTTTTGCCAATTGAACTCTCTAGATTCTATTTAGACCAACGACCCAATAAATAGAGTAAGCCTTTTTAGAGAGATAAGTAATGGGCCATGATGTTAAGCGAAGAGGGCTTTAATAATCATGCAAGATACTTAATGAAAGCAAGTCATACATACATTGTGTTTATGTACAACATTGCAATTATCAAGTTGGACCCACCATAATATAATCCTTAAAAATGCTCTCTTCCAAACCATACTTACACTCCAAGCACACGGCTCTTGCTCAGTATTTTAAACTAGCATAATTAAACAAGATGGATGGTCCAGCCAAATTCAACAAAAAAAAATCTTTTTCTGCTTTGATGAAGACCAAGTTCATACCATGACTGCATAATAGTTAAAAAACTAATTGTTTTCCTTCCAATTTATTATACTATGGAAACTCTGACGCCATTGCTGATGGCTCTAACATCGAGAGCACCGGGCCGCAGAGTACAGCATATATATTTCTCTCTTCCCTTGGCCTCGGAAATGAGCTATGGGAAGAAAGTAGGTAAATTCAAGCCTAAAGTTCCTGCTTTGCAGGGGCGCGGGTCGGGGAGAAAAAAAAATAGAAAAAAAATAAAAGTTTTCTTTCTCAATCCTTAAGGATTGAGAGCTTTTAAAAAAAAAGCAAGCCCGGGCAGGGCCTTCAGTGCTTAATTAAGCCTGCCGGGGGGCATTTCCGAATTGCTCTGATAGAAGAGGTCCTCACTTAGGATCGCTTTGAGTTATTTTCTGTGCTATGGACAAAGCTGCAAGTCAAGCAATCGAGTGTAGCAAGTTTATCTGCCTATGCACGTAGCTTGATAGCTATAAGCAAACTAAACACAATGCATCATGCATCTTGTGGAGAAATCCATGATGAGTGCTTGGCACGACTGCATTTGTTCTACATGATCAGTATAACTTTTCCGTCAACCGTGAAAATTATATATAAAAAACAGAGCCTACAAAGGCTTTGCTTACTTATTTTAGGTAAAATAAACCTCTCAAAAACCCAATCTATCTAAGTGCAAACGGCCAAACCAATACCATGCTTGTAAAGGAGATTTAAAGCAGATTATGTAACTTGTTTTCTATGTTTTGGTGAAAAAACTACTTGGCTTTTATTTAGTTATGCAATAACATAGTAATTAAATGCTATGCCATAGATCTACTCGGTAGATCTATGGTTTAAGATCGAACGCTATGCGCGCCTTAAAAAAGATTAAAAATCTGCGCATTTTTTATGCTCGATAGCTCGACCATGCTATGCTTACATAGGTAAGAGTCAAAAAAAATAAATGACTTGCCTTTAACTATAAAGTTTATCCATACCAGATAAGGCCTAACTTAGACATAGTCTACACTATGCTGCCTTTCTCAACACTTTTTTTAAATGAAGGTGAGGTATTACTTTAAACATGCTCTAAACAATGCCATAGTAAAAAGCTAAAGACTATACCAATATATTCGGCGCACTTAACAGCCATTTACTCCAACCGCCAAGCTACTAAAAAAAAAGCACAAAGAAAAATATTTGGCTGCACTTTACGCCTTTGGCCATAAGGACAAAAGTTGTGGTAAAAAAGTTTCAATTAAATAGAAAAGATAAATGTATCAAGGGCAATGCAGTAACTTAGAGAAGAAAATGAGTCGCCATGCCACCACCTTTATTTGCCGTTCTGCTCTACGCTTATTGGCGATTGCAGTGCGCAGGTCACAGCAAATTATTTTACAAAATATAGAATTTGTTTTTTCCATTTTTCGACTAATAAAAGGTAAAGCAGGACTTAAGTCGTCCGCCCAGCTTATTATCTAACACACGTCAAAAAAATCTATATTTTTTTCACCCCCCTCACCCCACATTCATTATTGGCTCTATGAAGGAAGAGCGGGACTTTAGTCCCGGAAAATGTTAGCTTTCCGGGGGTTTACTCAGAGGTTTACCCGCTTTCTTTGCTTTGTGAAGAAAAGAAGCAGAAATTGAAAGGGCGCAGCAGAAGAGCGCTTCTTAAAAGAGGCGTACAAAAAAGAATATATATTTCGCTACGCGCCTTCCTTTTCGTTTTTATCTTCTCGACCCTTGATTTGCTATGCAAATTAAGTTGGTTCCTGTCCAAATATACAGGTGCCCTCTTTTTTGAAGGTTTATTATACTTGTCATTGCATCAAAATACATACTCTTTTTATTGCTTACTTTGTCCCTTCCTAAAATAGAGGTCCTCCCATAAATAAAATCAAAATATATATTTTGATTTCCGAGCTTCTTCATGGCCTCAGAGAGCTGAAGCCCTTAGATATCTCTGATTTTTTTTATAGTACTTTGAAAATCTATAGCATTTTGTTGGAACACATCCTGTCTTTTGACCTGAGTAGTTTTATGCATAGTAAGTACTATAGCCCCAATCATGGCTACTAATAAAATAAGACTAGAAACCAAAAACAAAATAAAATAGGTGGTATAAAGTAAATTGCCTAATGTTTCCAAATTAGTCCAACTCTGTATCTTTTCGGCATAAACTGTATATGTTAGATAGGTTGTACTCAATTTTGTTGGTAATATTGGAATGTAATCATTATCTATAATGAAAAAGATTTCCAACAAAAAAATAAGTCCAATAATACCACCCACGGGTAAATAGCGCAATACATTTTCGTGAATTTCTGCTATTTTGATATTTAACATCATAACTACAAATAAAAATAAAACGGCAATGGCTCCTACATAAACCACTAAAAAAATCATAGCAAAGAAGTCAAGACCTAACAAAACAAGTAAACCCGAAGTATTAAAGAAAACTAAAATGAAAAATAAAACAGAATGGACTGGATTTTTAGCACGTATCACCATAACACTGGAGACTAAAGCAATACTCGAAAAAACGGAAAAAAGTATCATAGTTATTTTACTAAGTCCCCTTTATCATTTGCTTTGACGATAAAAAAAAAATATACATTTTTTTTCTACCCATCATCTAGAAAACAGATGGTGCGAGCAGACACCAGCCAAGCCAAAAAACGACTAAAGCCAACACGAGTACGTGGGGCTGTTGGCCCCATAAGAAATCCTGCTAGGATTGCTAGGCTAGAGGAAGGAGTGTGAAATAATAAGAGGGCTTTCAATACAAAAGAAGCCTTCAGTTATAAGGTGCGCAGTAAAAAGTAAGCAAAAAAAAATATGTATTTTATTTCCTCTCCTGCCTTCTTCCTGCCTTGGACGTAGTCTATCTACTAGAAGGCTTCATAAAGAGACATCATAAATAAATGTCTCAAGTTATCTACTTGCTATGTCAGTCAAGTAGATACATTTTGATGTATTATAGTAGTAAATGCATGGTGAAGTGTGTAGATAGTTATATACAAGACTATCTCTTGCCCGCATTATGAAGCCCATAGATCATTTTTTGATTTGTTAATTTGCACAAAGCAAATTAATCATGTATGATAATTAATGACCATATTTATAAACTCTATTCCTTGTGTCATTTAAGGAGAGACTTCTGAGCCTTTCATCACCGAAAGGGAGGCTCTAAGAGCTTGAACTGCTTTGAGTTGTTTTCGTAGGAAACGGTTTATTAGTTAGCTATGTAAATGAGCGCTTCTTTTGCTCTTTAATCAAAAATTGAAAAGCACATAATGAAAGTCGAAGACCACTTAGTTAGCTTGTGGAATGGAGGCGAGGAGAGAGAAAGACTTTGAGTTTTATTTTCTTCCAGAGAAAAAAAAAAGGCATAGTGGCGTAAAATCACGCTTCGTCCATTGACTTGTAAAACGAGAGCACACAGCAAACAAAAAGAAAATCTAGGCGCGCATGAAGAAAAAAAATATATATATATTTTTTTTTCATATATATGAAGAAATGCAGAAAAGTAAAAAAAAAATATTTTTTTTTACTTGGAGGAGCTCTCCAAATAATTTGATTTTAGTTTAGCCCCCCTTCTTATTTTCTCAAGTCAACATTTATTATTTGGGGGGGGGAGGGGAAACGCACAAATATAAATTAACGCCCTATTCGCTGCGCAAATATAGGGCAAGTCAGGCTTGGCTTCGAGGTCTTTTTTCATATATATATGAAAAAATGCCAAAAGAAATAAAAATATTTTTTTATTTTCTTCCAAGAGCCCTGAAAACCATCAAGCAACAAAGCGGCTTGTTGGTTTCGCCTCGCGCCAAAATTCGAAAAAAAGAAAATTAATCATGGCTTGCAGTCCACTAGAACAATTTGCAATTATTCCATTGATTCCTATTCATATAGGAAATTTGTATCTTTCATTTACGTGCGGAGCTCGCGCCCACTACTCGATGGTGAAAACACTTCGTCGGGGTTTTAGACGATAATCCAACTCTCGTTTACTTCGATGCCGCGGAGTCAGGAAAGTGTTTTGTGTAGGATAGGTTTACGAATTTCGATGATGGCCGCTCCTTTAAAAGGGGGACGAATGTGAGGACTGATCTACTCAAGTAGCCGATGATAAACGGTGAAAGAAAGCCCCTGGGTCGGGATACAAACCATGTTCACGCTGGCACACGCCGGTCAAGCCTAGAAAATCCTAGACAGAACGTGCGGGTAGATGAGATAGGGTGACGGCTATGAGGGCGAGTGCCTAAGAGACTGTGGAATGCGCTCGAGGATGGATGGAAAACCTCCCACAAAAGGAGCGACGAGGAATGTAGTCCTGGCTCTCTTCGGCCAAGTCAAAAAAAAATATTTATTTTTTATTTTTTTATATATTTTTTATTTATATATGAAAAGTGTGCTTTGTAAATAAACGACCTAAAGAAAGATGGCTGCCAAGATGAGGCCTCTATTGAGCTTTTAGCCTCTTTATACACAGGTCACGGAGAGAGAGGAGCCGTATGATGGAAGACTATCATGTACGGTTCTATAGGAGGGGAACAGCTTTTGAACCTCAGGCCTAAGGTGTATATGGAGCAAAAAAAAACTTTTTTTTTCCCCTACCAACCCAATTCATCTTTGTTTATGCTACTAACTATCAGTTTAGTATTGCTTTTAGTTTATTTTGTCACCTTGAATGGAGGACACCCAGTACCAAATGCTTGGCAATCTTTTGTGGAAATTATTTATGATTTTGTGCTTAACTTGGTAAACGAACAAATAAGCGGTGCTTCTTCGATGAAACAACGATTTTTTCCTTTAATTTTTGTCACTTTTACTTTTTTATTATTTTGTAATCTTATTGGTATGATACCCTACAGTTTTACAGTAACAAGTCATTTTATAATTACCCTGGGTCTTTCATTATCTCTCTTTATCGGAATCACTATAGTTGGATTTCAAACGCATGGGCTTCATTTTTTTAGTTTATTATTACCGCAAGGAGTACCCCTGCCGTTAGCACCTTTCTTAGTACTTCTTGAGCTAATTTCTTATCGTTTTCGCGCATTAAGTTTAGGAATACGTTTATTTGCCAATATGATGGCCGGTCATAGTTTGGTCAAGATTTTAAGTGGGTTTGCCTGGACCATGCTATCTATGGGGGGTATTATGTATCTAGCACATCTTGCTCCTTTTTTGATCGTTTTCGCATTAACTGGTTTAGAATTAGGTGTTGCCATATTACAAGCTTATGTTTTTACTATTTTAATCTGTATTTACTTAAATGATGCTATAAACCTTCATTAAAGGACTAGTGGAAAAAGCACCAAACCAGTTGCTACATTACTTCTTTACTTTTGAGCGCGTCATCATCAACCATAATAAATAAGCTAGATTTGCTTTTGATAACGCAAAACGATGCACACCAATAATTGGAGACCTCTGAACGCGCGGGATGCGGAAAGCTACGAAAAAAAAAAATATTATATATATATTTCTTGCTGCGCCCTGCGGCCTTGCAGAGTTTCCTGTTGGCGAAAGCCAATGTTCCGGGACCTCGGGGACTCATTTCTACCAAAACAAGAAGGCCGCAGGTACTCCCCCTCCCCCCCCCCCCGCTGCTTGACGCCCTCTCCGATTGCCTCATTCATAGAAGGTGTGCAGGTATTCATGTGCTATCTGCGGGGCGCGCAGGACAGAACTACGCAAATATGACTTAATTTATGGTCAGAAACTTGGTAAAGGAAAAAGCTAAGCAAAAGAAATATATATTTGCTGCGCCCACTCCTTTGCAACCCTTCCCCGATTTAGTTTAGAAAAAGAGCAAGCTCGCCTTCGGCTAGGACGTTTAGCGCTTGATTTTGAGGAAGGGCAAATAGTTAAATTATAGTAAAAGCCATTAAATTGGGGCCTTTAAGTAGCCAAGCGCATAAGGAAGCTCAGTTCTTTTTATCTTCCCCGAGGTAAGGCACAGAAAGGTAAAGTGCATTATTTATAAGCCTTTCTGCGCCTTGCTTTCCCCGTCGCCCCATTTATCTTTTTACACTTTTAATAGTTTACCACCATCTATAATGCGAAAAACTACGATTGGCTTGAGTAAGTTTATGAAGATCATCCCTTTTTTTACGTGCAATTCCCATCTTTTGAGAAGCATCCAATATCTCATCAGATAAGCATTGATCTAAGCTTATGCTCTTTTTGCTCATATGTCGCTTGGCTGCTGCTTCAAGCATCCAACGAATAGCTAAGGTTTCTTGACGATTTGTTGCTATAATAGATGGTACTAATTGAGTAGTACCAGAAATTCTTACTTTTTTAACTTCACAAATAGGCTTGACATTTTCTATGGCGTTAACCAAAAGTTTTAATATATCGCCATGATGAGCTAGACAATGAAGAGTTTTATAAACAATAGCACGAGATCTTGTTTTTTTACCATTAATCATGCAAATATGGACCAATTTTTTTATTAATTGTTTCTGCTTACCATTTAAATCCCAGATATAGCCTAAATTGTCTGAGCAATTGTATGTGCTTGCTGCCCTACGGCCTCTAGGTCTTGATGGCACATGCCCTGGAAGGGCATGGCATGAATATCTACGATGAAATAAGCAAAGCGCAGAAAAGCTTTCTGAAAAAAGGAATAGATTTTTTCCGCTAAATGGCCAAAACCTTGGCCAATTTTCATTTTTTTTCGTTCTCGCCTCTTCTGAAAGTCTTGATCGATGAAAGCAATCGAGGGATAAACCAAAAACAAAGCTGAAATTCGATAATTTGACAAATAAATTCATATAGAATCTTTGGGTTTTTTTGTACCATATTTAGATCTGCCTTGACGTCGACCCGGGATTCCCTGCAAATCTTTGACTCCTCGAATACAATGGTATTTCACACCTGGCAAATCTTTAACTCTACCTCCTCTAACCATAACCACAGAATGCTCTTGCAAATTATGACCTTCGCCAGGAATGTAAGCAATTATCTCATTTCGATTGGTTAAACGCACTTTGGCTATCTTGCGTAAAGCCGAATTAGGTTTTTTTGGTGTTCTTGTTGAAATACGCAGGCATACTCCCTGCTTTTGAGGACATTGAGTCAAAGCTCGAGTACGTTGTGTGCGCCGTTTTGACTCTCTACCATGACAAATCAATTGATTTATTGTAGGCATATTTCATTTACTTCGTTCTTTTAAAGTTGCATAAAAATTTTTTTTTTCCCATTTCTCATGCTTTATTTGCCATGGAAACAGAGCCTTTGGCCGCTGCTATGCCCTGCGGCCCTTCATTGCTATACTTCTCATGATCTTTATTAACAATAAGAAACGAGAAAAATAACAAAAAAGGACAAAACCAAAATAAAGGGCAAAGAGACAGAAAAAAAACTATTTTTTTTTCTCGTAGATTTTTTATGCTCTTTGAGTTTTATTTATCCCCTCTTTGCGCCATTTACTTCTGAGCAGCACAGAAGCACCTGCGGCCATTACTAAGCTGGGCGGAGTCTTCGTATGCTAAGCAACGAAAGGAAAAATAGTTTTTTCAAAAAAAAATATAGATTTTTTTTTCGCTTTTGCATCCTTTTTTAGATAATCAAATTTCCACGCGCACCAAAAAGCCCTTTTCACTTGGCTTTCAAAGCAACCGTAGTAATTGTAAGCAAGGCTATCCCTTACGGGATTTGAACCCGTGTTCTCGCCATGAAAAGACGATGTCCTATACCCCTAGACGAAAGGGACAAAATTTCAAAGAAAAATGTCCGGCCAGAGCTGCGCTGCAAGAAAAGGAAGTGGCACAATCTGCGGCCTGTGGCTCATTTATGCGCCACTTTTCCTTTTCATCTACGATAATTTATGACGCTTCCAACCAAAAAAAAAAATTCAACATTACACCGAGAGCGACCTTTAATAACGTCTGCTTCTCCCCTTTATCCATAAAGCCAATAAAGTGGGAGAAATGAGCAAAAAAAAATAGATATTTTTTTTTTTTTCGTTTTTAACAGTAAAACTTAAATGCAAGCTAGTCAATTCTTGATCACAAAAATCTTCTTCAAACCTTATTACTAGCGCGTTATAACCTATGGGACCAGACTACATAACTGCAGTCGAGATGTTGAATGATTTGACTATACTGCTATGACGGGAAACTTTCTCAGATCACACACAGAAAGCACAAACGCTTAATAATGCAATACAGTAGTAATGGCCTAATTTACAATTTTGGTAGTATACTATCGCCTAGGCAAATAAAGTCAAACAGGGTACAACATATATATTTTTTCTCATTTTTAAAATATTTTTCCATATATGTCTCTTCCTCGTAGTGATCTAGCATAGATGACACATAGTACTTAAGAATAATCAACTTGTGCTTGTAGCTCAATTGGATAGAGCACCAAACTACGGATTTGGGGGTTGAGAGTTCAAATCTTTCCAAGCATGAGCCTATCAATCGAATTGTACTAGGAAAATACGTCTGATAAGTTGAAAGTAAGTAGTTCTAATCAGACGTATTTTCCCTCTATTTTATTGCTTTATTGGAGCTGGCGGAAATAGCTTAATGGTAGAGTATAGCCTTGCCAAGGCTGAGGTTGAGGGTTCAAGTCCCTTTTTCCGCTTAGTTTTTTATTTACTGGGTCTTCCTCCGTGCTTTCACAGAGACAAAGTTGTTGTGACCGCGAAGCAGGCTGAGGGCAGCACCAAAAGAAAATGACCAATAAAACTGGGGGCCAAGTTGCTTGGCCTCAAGGCCGCAGGCTACAGGAGGGCGCAGCTTTAAATATTGAGGAGAAAAATAAAAAAATATTTTTTTATTTGCTCCCACCTGCCACGCTGCGGCAGAAAGATAAATTATTTGTCATAATTTAGGGCGCAGGTGCACTCATCTTTTTTTGTGTTGTGGGGGCCATTGCCCTGCAAAACGCAGTAAAACTAGTGCTGCGCCCACATTATTTACATAATAAATGATGGAGGCTGGCTGGAAACTGGGGGGACGGAAAAAGAAAACGGTACGGAGAGTCATTGAAGGCACAGTGCTTTCCTTGTTCTTAGCAAAGGCCAAAAAAAATACCTGCGAAAAAAATTATTTTTTTTTTATCGTGGCCCACAAAAAGCTACGCTCTGCGGCCCTACTCGAATTCAACCTCAAATCCAATTCAGACTTGCAGATTATGCAATTACTATGGTGAACTTACAAAAAAATTTTTTATTTATTTCTCTAAAGCAGCAAAGAAAACATACAATTTACAAACATAAACTTAGTGCCATTTGATGAGTGACTAAAAAGAAGGGGGAGGGGTATAGAAAGAAAAAAGTAATAAAAAATAAAGTAATTGCTAATAGTAAGGATTTTTCGCGATCCATGGGTTTATATAAAATCCATGTTTTAGGTGTATCAAAATACATTATTTTCACAAAGCGTATATAGTAAAAGCAACTGATAACGCTAGTAACAACTCCTATTAAAGCTAGTAAGTAAGCCCCACAGCCTAAAGCAGCAAAAAACAAATAAAATTTGCTACAAAATCCGGCTAACGGGGGTATTCCTGCATATGAAAACATAATAATAGACAAGGTAATAGCTAAAATAGGATTGGTTTTGGCTAAAGCACCTAAATCTGCTATATATTTGAAACGGTTTTGACGTAATGCTAAAACTATGGCAAATACATTGATGGTCATTAATACATAAATAAAGACACCAATTAATAACGATTGAATTCCCTCTATGGTTCCACATGAAAAACCGATAAAAAGATAACCTACATGTCCAATAGAACTATAAGCTAAAAGTCTCTTGACTTTGTTTTGGGCCATGGCAGCCAGTGCTCCTAAGATCATAGAAGCAATGCTACAAAAAAAGAATAGTTGTTGCCATGTTGGATCATAGAAACTGTAAATAAAAACGCGTACCATATTGGCAAGAATAGATATTTTAGGTGCAATAGAAAAAAATGCTGTAACCAGAGTAGGTGAACCCTCGTATACATCAGGTGCCCACATATGGAAAGGAACTGCTGTGATCTTAAATAAAAAACCTACAGCAATAAATAAAATACCCATAAAGATACCACTAGATTGAGCACCGAACAAAGTTATTTTATATCCAGTGAAAATCTTAGCTAATTCCTCAAAGTTGGTAACTCCAGTAAATCCATAAATCATAGAACAACCAAACAATAAAATTCCAGAGGAAAATGCACCTAAAATAAAATATTTTAAGCCGGCTTCTGTGGAAAATTCAGAGTCTCTTTTTAATGCTGCAATTACATAAAAACATAAACTTTGAAGCTCGATAGCTAAATACATGGCAATTAGATCATAAGCCGAGATCATTAAAAGCATACTGCGAGTAGAGAGTAAAATTAAGACAATAGATTCAAAAGCATTCAAACTCTCTTCTTTGAAGTAATCTAAACACATAACTATAGTGCTAGCCGTACTTAGTAATAGAAAGATTTGGCAAAAATATGTAAAATTGTCTATTATTAAATTGTTATAAAATAAATTGGCAACGGTTAGGGGTGCACCAGCAGCGAGCAATAGGATGGTTATTAGATACCGATAGGGTTCTTACCCTCCCCCTCGGTCAGAACCACACGTGCAAGTTTCCTTGCATGTGGCTCGTCCATGATGACTTCTTCGAGTTTACAAAGCAAGACCCCCTAGGGCCAGGCCTGCATAAGCGAAACATAAAACTGATTATGTTCAGAGTTGGCGTCATGCCATATTGTCTTTTACTTTGAAAGGGTTTATTGATTATGTTTGTAGGTAGATTAATTCGATTTGCTACTTTGCCCAGCTGTTACCTCAGTCCTTCACCTAGGGTTGCTATATCAGCGTAGCAAGTCTTATTAGTATGAGGCTGAAAGTGGCATTCAGCGAAAAAAAAATTTATCTTTCCCACCCAGTCGGCCCAGCCAGCCTCTAATGGCATTATCCCAAATCGCTTCTCTGATTCTGCTATACTTTCCAAGCGCGGCACGCGTCCGCGTGTTTTAAGTATAGCGCGTTATCACCTACCTCCCTTTCTTCTGAGCTCTTCACTCTAAAGGGCATCGTCGTATGTTCGATATTTATTGCCCAGTGTACTTCTCAGAGTACATTATGGAAGGATCTGTCACCCGTCAATTTCTGGCCAAAGCTTTGGTCTCCAAGGAATCTTCAAAAGTCTTTTTATCGTAGCGATATTTTTTCTTTTTGGCTACGTCCCACTTTTCTTGCCGGTCCCTATAGAGTCTATTTGGGTGATCCCTAGTTTGCGCGTTTGGTCGTTTGCTCGCCGTTTAGTTACGTGTACGACTCTTCTTGTTTGTTACAATTACGTCCGGAGGGTTGCTCGCACGTGAGTAGCATTCGAGCCCATGTGCCTTCCGGCCCCGCCTCTCTATAAGGAGGAGGAGAGTTACCTTATCCCTATGCGTACAATTGTCCTTGCGGCGAAACGCAGATAGTACCCATGCTATGGTTCCTTGCAGTCCGATCCCACACAAGGTTAGGGAGTCCACCCGAGCAATTGCTTTCAACCTTCGTTTTCCCAAACGCGCCCTCCTAGGCGCACAACACTAAGTAAACCGAGCCAACTCACATTACGCACTAACGGTGGATAATCATATTTTTTAGAGGTACTAAGTACAACTCCATAGATAAGCAAAATGATGGTTGCATTAATAAGAAAGATCTCTGGGAAAGGCGCTAAAAAATCATGTTCAAACATTTCTTCGAACCTCTTTTCTATGTTTTTTAATCAAATTTTCCATGTTGCACTAAGTTACCTATGGAAGTATGCATACACTCTAGGAACACTTCAGGGTAAACACCCATCCAAATAATTCCGACAACAAAAGGTAAAAATATTAGAACTTCTCTTCTATTTAAATCGGAAAATTTTTGGAGGAATTTAGGTTTGAAATTCCCAAAAATCACACGATTATATAGCCAAAGAGAATAAGCTGCACCTAAAATCATCCCAAGTGCTGCTAATGTGGCCACTAAGCTATTTCTTTGGAAAGCTCCTACTAAAATAAGAAATTCCCCAATAAAGCTGCTAGTACCAGGTAAACTCATATTGGCTAAAGTAAAAAATAAGAAAATAGTAGAGAACATTGGCATGGTGCTGACTAGACCTCCATAATATTTAACAAGTCGAGTCTTGTGTCGGTCATATAGAGCACCAACACATAAAAAAAGGGCTGAAGAAACTAGTCCATGACTTGACATAAGTAAAATACTACCTTCAATTCCCTGTATGTTTAGACTGAACATACCAATAGTCGCAAAATTCATATGGGCTACTGAGGAGTAGGCAATAATTTTCTTCAGATCAATTTGTCTTATTGTAGTCAAGGAAGTATATATAATAGCAATCACACTTAAAGCATAAACAAAGGGAGTGAAATAAAGTGTCGCTTCAGGAAACATGGGTATGGAAAATCTTAAAAAACCATAGGTTCCTAACTTTAAAAGAATTCCTGCCAAGATTACAGATCCAGCCGTAGGTGCCTCTACATGAGCTTCAGGTAACCAAATATGAAATGGTATCATAGGCACTTTTACAGAAAAGGAAGCAAAAAAAGCAATCCATAACAAGATTTGGCGCCGTTCACTAAATTCTGTGGTTAATAATATTTGTAAATCAGTGCTTCCTGTTTGAGAAAGAATAAATAAAATAGCTAAGAGCATGAAGACAGATCCAAGTAAAGTATATAAGAAGAACTGATATGCTGCTTGTATTTTTCTCTGTCTAGAACCCCATACTCCTATGATAATAGGAGAGTAAGGGATAGGCCCTCTGCTTTATCTCCCCATGATGAGTAAGTTAAGAAAAGGCTCCTGTAGGTACCCACTCCCTTCTCAGAGAACCGTACGTGATAGTCTCCTATCATACGGCTCCATCTTGAGATAGCCGACTTGTAGTTTTATTGGGCGAAAAAAAGGATGAAAGACAAATATATAGTTTTAAAAAATATATATAGTTTTGTTCTGGTCCTCTCTTTAATTCCAGCAACTCATCTTACGGCCTCGCTAATTGTTTTCGGAGGAACCGACCTGAGGCCTTCTCTCAAGACCAGGACGGTTATCCCTGTCAACTTAATAGGTAGCTAACAAGTTTACGTCCATCCTCGGGCGTCGGGTACAGTGCTCTTCCCCGCCACCCCTGTAGCCGTCATCTGTAATTCGCGCAAGTGTGTCTGCACTTCTCGGACTTGACGAAAAATTTTTTCTCGCAGCAAAACTTCATTTTCCTCTGCCTAGGAGCACCCTTTTCTGCATGTTCATACAATACTCAAGTAGGCGAGGTGAAGTTTTACAAGGTACCCACTCAGAATACCCTCCCCAATCCCAAATAGGTCATCCGACGAGTTCGACCAAAATGCTATGCTTACACACAAGACTACCCTTCTCCGAAAGCTTCGCAGGGACTACTCAATTTAGATCTGCCCGAAAGGGTTTACTGCACAAGGCTCCTGCAGAGGCGGCGCTTCGCGCCGCGAATATCAGATGCTCAGCTCCGCACAACATAGGGATTAAAACGCTTTCAAAGAAAACATAAAATAGTAAGAGATCCAGCATGCAAAACACAGCAATCATGAAAGATTCACAAATTAAAAATGCTATCATATACTCTCTCTTATAACTCTTGATACTAGACCGACCTACTAAAATGCAAATAGGAATTAAGAATGTGGTCAAAACCACAAAAAATAAAGAGATACCATCTATACCTATATAAAAATGAATATTTGGATAAGGAAGCCATCGAATGGTTTCCACAAATTGAAATTTGGCTGTAGAATTATCGAATTGTATCCAAAAAAAGAGAGAATACAGAAAAGTAATCAAAGAGGTGCACAAACCAATACCTCGTATCAGTCGTATTCTTGAATCAGGGATAACGGAAAGAATAATGCTTCCTAACAAAGGACACAAAATAAGACCACTAAGATGAAAATAAAATGAAGCTAAAAATTGTAACATAAATGTTTACTCTTTTTCCAATAAATCCCGAGAACGCAGCTCTCTTCGCAGGCCGCAGCAGGTCTAGATTTTTTATTGGCTTTCTAGCCGTAGCGGCCCTATGAGTAAGTATATCACCCCGCACTTGTGTACATAATGCCCGTAATAATTGCATAACTTGATGGGCTTTTGTATGCACATACTATGTAATTGCATACTTTGTTTTTTACTGCTTTGCCTAATGCTTTAGGGCCTGCCTGCTACTATGACCGGCCCCAGTCAAGGCCGAAGGGATAAGAAGAAGTTGATTGGGCAAAAAAAAATTGTTTTTTCGTTCTATGTTTTTTTTGTTTTTTTTTTCTTCGACCCTCAATCTATCATTCCATCATTCCAACCTTTACTTTCTTCTTTCCCTTTTTGAAATTCCTTATAAGCCCAAACCAATATCGTGCTTTATTTGAGGACTCATGTTTTCATGACTCACCGTAGATGGACTGCAAAGCGTAGCTTGGGCCTTGGGCTCCAAAAAAAAAGATTTTTTTTTCGCTTGTTAGGTGGGCCTTGGCCCTCTCTCCCAGCAGAGCCCAAAAAGGGGCGTAACACTGGCTTATCATTGCGTCCCTTAGAGTTCTGTGATATTATACAAGGAAGTATGGGCCCTTAGTTCGTGCTAATGTCTCTTTCGAAATGAATAAATAGAAAACTCACTATGTAAATAAAATACAATCGATTATCTACCCAAAAAGAAATAAAATCCCACAGACCTATTATGGTAATAAATATGGTTAAGCCAATCAACATCACAAAAGCATAATGATAAACAAAACCACTTTGAAGTTTACTGATTTGCTTGGCTAATTTTCGAAATGTGTACGAAATCCCATAAGGCCCTAAGATTTCAATAGCACCCTTGTCTAAAACTTTAAATGAGACTTCATATCCAAAACGCAAAAACGATCTAACTATAAAATCATTAAAAACTTTATCAAAAAACCAGCGCTTGTTTAGAAAGCAATATAGTCGATTACCCAAAGTACTAGTTTTCAAAGCGAAAATAAATTGATTTGCTACAAAATTTATATTATACGCCACAAAAGCACCTAGAGTACTAAACAAAATAGGAATTAGTTTGATAATTGTTGGAGTAGCAAACTCAGATTCGGCAATAATTTCATTTTTGGGTAGTACGAAGAGGGAATTAGCCCAAAAATTAGTACCTAAACCAATCATCATATCGGTCCCTAAGCCGTTCTATTGCTGGAACGGCTTGGCTTCAAAACCGTACGTGAGGCTTCCACCTCATACGGCTCCTCTCAGGATTTTTCCGTCTCCCCGCTCATTTTCAACATGGCAGTGCTTGTCTAGGAGTTGAAGGTTGTTTTATATAAATACTCAAAGATTCCACTTTGATGTGGTCTACTTCCATGTCTTCGTGCTTTCTTAATATCTTTAGGCAATGTACTCAAGAGCCTTTTTAGGGGTTTGGCCACCGTATTTAGAGCCTTGGATTTCAGTAGATGGTATTTTCGTCAAAAGTGCACAGTAAGACAGAGAAGTCGGAACAAAAGAAAAAATATAGATTTTTTTACTGTTGCGCTCTCTTCTCACTCGGCTTGTAGTTTGATTGGGCCCTTATCTTGTCCCACCTCAATGTGCTTATGGCTAGCTATCCAACTCAGTTTGACCAGGTAATATTCTTTTTTGACCTTAAAGGCCGTTGTGTAAGAGTCGTACAAAATCCAGTTATCTTGGTGTGCTTTCCCCCGAAATATCCAGCTTTTATTTTTGGGGAAGTACTTTTGTTTTATTTTATCACGACCCCATGTTGGGTGCCGTCGGTATACCCATGCTCGGATCTTTTGAAAGATGTCATGGTCTAGTCTTCGAAATACATTGCTGCATTCAGAGTATTTAAAGTAGTTGCCCCATTTTACTATTTTGGGTACCAGGATTGCAATGAGTTGATAGGCCGCCTTTCCTTTTGAGAGTTGAATGGCCCGTCGAATTTCTTCAAGAAATCTCCGACGAGACTCACGAGACGGAGTTATTAAAGTTTTCACTCTGCCCCATTTCCAGATATGATTGATTGAGAACCCTATAAATTGAAACCCAGATCTGGTGTTGACTATCTGGGTCTTATCTGGGTGCAATTTCAGTCCCATGCACTTTAACCATTCCTCCAAGAATGTCTGAGCCTGTTCTATGACCTCCCTGGATTGGTGAAGTACAACAAAGTTGTTGACATATCTAACCAGTATCGGAGTCGGTTTTTTAGGGTGTGCTTTTAGTGCCCACTCCCTCAAAGCTGTCTCCATCCCATGGAGAGCAATGTTGGCTAGCAGTGGAAAGAAGATAATGCCACAGGTGCCCATATTTATGATTTCCATGTACTGAGGATTATTTCCCAATTTAGTCATGATGTCGGCTTTAAGCCAGGCTTTTACCTGTTTGGCTAGACTAGGCAGAGTTTTTAGTTTGTTTAAGAGGGCTTCGTGGTTGATGCAATTAAAACATTTGGAAATGTCTGCATTCAAAACATACTTAGGCTTGGCTCGAATAGCTAAGAATATGGCTTTAATGGCGGCATCTTGGCAGCTCCGTCCAAGTCTAAATCCATAGGAATTGGGTTCAAAGTAGGCTTCCCATTCAGTTTCTAGGGCCATCTTGGCCAAAGCTTGCTTGGCTTTGTCTTCAATAACGGGGATAGGCCAAAAAAAGGAAGAGGCGCGAAGTGCAATTCGAAAAAAAAAATCTATATTTTTTTTTGCTTTACGTCTTCTGGGCGCAAAGTGTGCTTGGTTGACTCTATGTTTTCTGGCGCGCAGCGCAGAAAGAGCGCAGCAAAATCTATATATTTTTTCTGCCTTACGTTTTATGGCTTGTAGTTTTCTTGGTCGCTCTTCCTCTTCTTTTCGGAGCTTTAGTATCCTCATTTGATGAATGGGCGTAGTCTTCTCATCTAATTGAAGACCTCTTGCCATCTTTCTTTTTCGTGGCCTTAAGGTAACCATCTTCTTGTCAATGCCAGAGTTTTTTTCTTTTAGGTTTTCTTGTGTAACTTGTCTTACGGCTAAGGGTCTGGTGTATATATTTTGTATAAGTCTAGATTGTAGAGCACGCATCTTGTCCATATCGTTAAAGCGAGGGGCTTGGTAAATCTTAGTTTGAGGTCTAAAAACAACTGCCTCGACCTTAGGCCGAGAAATTTGTTCCCAAGGTATCGTTTGGGTATCTATGTAGAACCTACTCATAACTTATTTTCCTTTCCAGTTTTTACTGAGATCCTAAGTCTCCAAGTGGGCATAATAAAAATGCTACGGGGAAAAATCTATTTTGGCTGGCTGCGCCCCGTGGCCTTAGCTTTTTAAAGAATCCTGCTCTCGTGGGGCTTGTAGCTCAGCAGCCCACCTTAAGGGAGCCCTACTGGAGTCTTCCAGTTTCGAGTGTATTGGATAGTTATAGCGGCCCATAGGCGCAAAATGTACTTTGCGGGGCGGTCCCCTGGACATAGTCCTTTTGGACAGTGGCCGTTTAGTCCATGGTCCATTGGATGTTTAGTGCAAGACCAAAATTTTGCACTGCAAGTACCCCCTCGTTCCTGCCTTTCGCTCTAGGGTCCGTCCCTCAGTGTGGTCAGTACTGGATACTATCGGGCAGCAAAGCTTGCACTTATTTACTTCTGATGGTTCACCAGGGCTTCTTTCCTCTTCCCTTTTTTGCTTGCTTCTAACTCAAAGGCTGCCAGACCTCCTACAAAGGAAAGAGAGTCGACTGAACATCTCAGCCATTGGCGGGAATTTCGCCCGCATCCAATTTTCAATTGTTGTTCACCTAACACGAAAATAAATATATTTTTTTTTGTGTTAGGTGAGCAACAGCCGTTTTGTCACAAGAGTGACTTATAGGCTAACAGGTCACACTTTGGCCAAGTATCCTGCAAAAATACTTCCAAAAGCTAAAAAGATTAAAGGAATTGCCATGAGAATGGGCGCATCATGACATTGTAAGATGTCTTGCTTGAATGAATTTGTTGGTGCTAAAAAGGTTAAAAAAAGTAAACGAAAAGAATGATAAGAAGTAAAGAAGACAGAGACACTTCCCAACCAGAAAGCAAAGTTACCACTAATTGTATATTTAGTATAAGCGAGCTCTAAAATAACATCTTTAGAATAAAATCCAGTACAAAAAGGGAAACCTATTAAAGATAGGCTGCCTATAAACATCATAGCATAAGTAAAAGGTAACAAAGAAGCAAGCCCTCCCATCTTACGCATATCTTGCTCATCTGACATGGCATGAATCACTGAACCTGCACTCAAAAAGAGTAATGCTTTAAAAAAGGCGTGATTCATTAAATGAAATACGCTAACAGAATAGTTGGAAATGCCGCAGGCAAAGATCATATAACCTAATTGACTACAAGTTGAATAGGCTATGACCCTCTTTAAATCGTTCTGTAATATTCCAGTAGTTGCCGCAAAAAATGACGTCATAGCTCCTACGAAAGTAATAACAATCAAAGCATTGGGTGGATATTCAAATAAAGGAGAGCACCTTGCTATCATAAAAACGCCTGCTGTTACCATAGTAGCTGCATGAATTAGAGCAGATACTGGAGTGGGCTACTCTTCAAGCTTTTACGCTTCTACAAGGCCAGAAAATAAAGATTTTGGAGTATTGGGTAATGAGCTGGTGAGCTTAGCAAGAGTAGGGACTGGATCTTCCACTTATGAAATAAAGACTCTTCCAAAAATCTGTAAGATGGCCACTGTGCTCTTAACAATTGAGATGTTCTTTCTCTTTTATGCATAAATGCATTTGATGCCATCTCAGCCCCATTCTAACGCTTTTTGAAAATATATTTTGCAAAGCAAAAGAAAAATTTTTGAGCTTTTTCGAAGTAAATCCTGGTAGATCGATCCGGCGTGCAGCGCTTTGGTAACGATGATGATAAGACTGGGCTCGAGCTGATAATTTGGCCTTGTTAGAATGGAACACCAGGTGGCGCTGGAAAAAAAAATATATATTTTTTTTCCGCTCCCTCCAAGTGAAGCTTACAAGCAAAATGATGAGTATTTGATTTGATATAAGGTTCCTCTACATGCCCGAAACTTGTACAGATCCTTCCATTTTCTAAGACTTGCACATCTAGACTATATAATCTAAAAAAAAATGACCGAACCTTCACGACAAAATAGTGCTTCGTACCTCAGGTAAATCCGACCGGCTTCTCTTTCCAAGGATAAGATTTATTTCAAATAAGAGGTCTCACGTACAGTCTCTGAGGATCCTATAGAGCAGAGCTCCCTTAGCCTTTTTTGCTAGGTGGACTTGGCCCTCTCTTATAGGTTTCCTGCTGATTGGTCAAAATGAGATATTTTTCCAATAGGGACTCTCACTCGGTCGACGATTCCAGCATACAGTGAGATTGTTGGAATGTACCTAATGGCACATGAGAGCCCTCAAATATTTATTCAAAAACCCTCCATTGCATCAGGTAACCAAGTATGTAATCCTATTTGTGCAGATTTTCCAACAGCACCAATGAAAAGTAAAATACAAATAACAGTTATGGCATGAAATTTCATATTGCAAAAAATTAAATAATGATAAGGTTCAGAAAAGGCGCTAACACAAGCAAAAAGAGTCGAAAAGTCTACTGTTTGAAAAATAGTAAAACGACCCATAATCCCAAGAGCTAATCCAAAATCACCTACTCGATTGACAAGCATAGCTTTTATAGCTGCTTTATTGGCCTGAAGCCGTGTAAACCAAAAATTAATTAACAAATATGAAGCAAGACCTACTCCTTCCCATCCTAAAAATAATTGAATAGAGTTATCTCCGGTAACCAGCATTAACATAGAAAAAGTAAAAATGGATAAATAACACATAAATCGAGGGCTATGTGGATCTTCGAACATATATGAAATAGAATAAATATGAACTAAGCTACTTACAAATGTAACCACAATTAACATAATTACAGTCAGACTATCAAACACAGAGTCAAAAGTTTTACTTCACCAGGGCCTTTATTTTGCAAATTAAGCAGAAAATTTTTTTCATACCGCAATGCGGCCATTCACCCAAGTGAAATAATAAAGTGCTCTCCGAACCGTGCAAGATGGTTACCCATCACACGGCTCACCAACTTGAGATTGTGGTTAAGGCTTAAGGTAAGCACCGTGTGTCCAAGCAGGCCGCAGCAAAAAATTGATTTTTTTTCTGCTCCATCTTATTTAAGGCTACGATGCCGCTTACCTTTGCCACTCAAGCGTACGGCATCTGCCGACTTAGGCCCCTTCCCTTCTGCCGATCTCAGCATTTTCCCTCTGGCAAGAAAATAAATCGCAGCAAAATAATTTGAAAATATTTGAGGCTGCGCCCTTTTAAGTAAGCGAGTACTACGAGCCCTCTGCCCCACGCACCAGCGGGCAGATGCGTGGTTCACCGGTTCCACCGAATACTCTATTGATGTCGAGACATAGGTGCGCTTGAAGTGGTGTGCTGTCCTTATCGGACTCAGGCCCCCCATTTGTCCGGGCATATGCGCCCTTTTGCTGCCCATATGCGGGAGGGAGCGCCGCGTTATCTAGCCTTTACATGGCATGGGACCTTGCCTGACGCGCCAAGTTTGGGATACCTCCTCCACCTTACGTTTGTGACCTATGGTCTCACCTGTGTCTCGAAGACACGGTCAAGGCACGGCCAAGGATATTTTTGGCTACGTTTGGTATGCCTCTTTCCTGACATGCTATGGTGCTCTAAGGGAGTTCGTTTCATAGAGTGAGTCGAGTCCGTTTCGCCGCAGAGCAACTGCAGCGTCCAGATAATCTATCTATCCAGCAATTCATCCGGTGACTTCACGGTCGCCAAAAAAGCCCCAAGAAGCATCAAACATCTCCGAAAAAATCCATGGAGCCATTTTTATATAGCAAGCACTGGCTTCCAATGCAACTTCATAAAAAGCAATCAAAGATAAAATAAAAGATAATGAAACACACGTGCTTGTGACTATAGCAGTTCCTCGTGAACTAAGAAAACGACCAAAGGCACCTGCTACACAACTACCTAGCAAAGGTAGAGTTACAATTAATAAATACATACATAAATCATTTTTTTTTATTGTGACCAAAATACAATCAATTTGGTAGATAATTAATTGTATTTTGGGCGACAGCTATACGAGCCAAGACTTAGATGAAGGCTCTCCTAATAAATTGACAACACAGCCCAACAAAGCGAGTTTTTAGCGCACCCAATAGAGTTTACCGTATGCCATTACTACGTAATGGCATAATTGAAAGATGGGTCATCTTGGATTATTCTATTTTAGTAATCTACCCACCATCTGCAACGAGTGCCAAAAATAAGAGAGTTTTTTTTACTAAGTGCCTCCGGAAAAAAGTTTTTTTTTCGCACAGCGGGCAGAACAAGCTTGGCTACGCTGCTGTTATCATTCTATCGGTCTTTGTGAAAGCCGCCAATGGCATATGCAATCGATATTTTGCTCAGCAAAAGCTCACGAGGCCATTTAGGTGATGGAAGGAAATAAAGTAGACGAAAAAAAAATCTTTTTTTCCCATCTCGTTTGCAGAGCAAATTAGCAGAAAAGAAAAAAAACCCCCTGGCTAGACGAAGCCTTTATTTGCTTGACAAAGACGGTGGAAGATAGAAGGCTAAAGCCTCCAGCTTTAAGCATAGTTATTGCAGGACTATAAAATGAAAAAAAATATATATCTTTTTTTTGATTTTTTTGCTAACCTATTTTCTCTTACTATATCATATTATATAGAGAGCGAAGCCACGTAAAACAAAGCTCAAAATTTTTTTTGCTATGCATTTTTTATTTTCATTTTGAAACTTTATTGCTTTTCTTCAGCCTTCAGCAAGGAAAAGCATTTTCTTTTTTTAGATAGAGTAAGGAGAGGACCCTTTTATTGAAGTATTTTCCATGTCGTGCAAAAGTCATTGCCATTGCCAAGGCTTTTGCGACCATGGTCAGATTAAATTAAGTCATTTTTTCGGCACTATCTCGGATCTGAGATAGATTGATATAAATCAATAAAGAGAGGGCTTTCCACGCTTTAGGGCAGAGAGCGCAGCAAAATATATATTTTTTCAAATATTTAGAAAAATGCCGCAAGTCCAGCCAAGCCAGGGTAAGCCTCGCATTGCAAGCCGGGAGTGTCTAAAAAAGAAAATGGCAAAAATAAAACAGAACAGAAAGATTGTGTCTCCGCTCTGCGCTTTGCTTCCTTAAGCTTACTTGGTGAAAATGGTAAACACGACAGACTTAAAATCTGTTCCTATGGGTTATCGGTTCAAGTCCGATAGTGAGCATACTTGCTTGGTGAAAATGGTAGACACGACAGTCTCAAAATCTGTTCCTATGGGTTATCGGTTCGAATCCGATAGCGAGTATCCTAATGTCTAAATTGGAAAATAAAAGGGCGAGTATAACTTAATAGGTGAAAGTGTCAGATTGTGAATTTGAAAACACGGGTTCAAATCCCGTTATTCGCCAGAAGAACAAATCATCTATTAGCTTAAATCTTGACAATCTTCGGGAGCGCTGCTTTTCGCAGCAAAAAAGATTTTGTAGGAATTTTCCAATTTTTGCTGTGATTTTCCAAATGGGAAAAAAAGCTTTGCTATAAAGTGCCCCAGCTCTGTCGATCAAACTTGTGGCCTTAATTAGCAAAGCGGGCCCCTTAGTTATTGGGTGGTTATCCTTTGGTGACTAAGTCACCCTATTAGATCCTTCCGTCTCTTGTCCTATAGCAAATCAAATATAAAAGGATAAGGCCACATTGCGCCCATGCTCGGACATCATCAGCCATTTTTGCCGATAGATTACTCTGCTTGTATTGGCTGATTTAAACAAAAACATAAAGAATTATACGGATAAAAGATAAGCTCAAAAAGTTGTTGAAATACTGATACTGTTTCTAAATCAACAGCTCTTTTTATATCCATATGATTGACTAAAGTAGATTGGAGTTGTCCGTATAATAAAACTAGATTTTGCTTGTAGAAGGCTGAAGGTAACAATTGTGACCATGTATTGTCTGGTGTTTTTCTAATTAAGTACAAGATACAAGTGGGACCTGCGCTAAAAGCAAACTGTGCAATAAAACCACCTTGCTTTTTTTTATATGGTAGTTTTCCTCTGCAACTCGGTTGAAACAAAGTTCTACCTTGAAAAGTACACAATATATTTTTGAGTTGTCGCCATTGTCGACTTGTCAAGCCACTACAATGAAATAAAAGAATATATGGAGATTTTTTTTCAATCTCTTGGGCTTTTTTCCGTATAATAATTTGTTTTATTAGCATAGGATCATTACTACTATTTTTTTTTAGTCTTTTTCCTCTCTTTTTCAACATACCTTAAATTCAAGTAAGTGATGTCGGTTTTTTTTTTTACATTAAACAAATGGTATGTTTGTCAGGTTTTTATTTCCTAAATAATAAAGCACAGAGCACAAATAATGCAGGTCGACCTCGCATCGTGCTACACGACAATTCTGTTAGGACCTTATTTCTAGCAGTTGCCTCCCGTACTGGCAGCTTTGACAAAAAGATCCCTTTGGAAATCAATTCGTCTTTAATTCATCAAACTAGGGTTTTAAGAATCGTATGATAAGACATTGGTTCAAATAGCTAGCCAAGAGGAAGCTTAGTTAGTTTATAGACCTACAGGTGATGTGTACTGTGTAAGAGAAAAAGAGTTATTCTTCGAACCTCATATCTTCAGTCATATAAATTGGCCCTTCTCGCTTTTTCAAACCTTCGGCTAAAAGACATAGGGCTCAGCCCCAAACCCCCTATTTTAGCCTATTTCCGGGGAGCATTTTTACGTTTTCTGATGATGAAATGGAAGTCTGCGTGCTCTGCTGCGCCCTTCGGCCTCTTGAGGCCGCCCTCATCAATGTCAAGAGGCCGAAGGGCGCAGCAGCCTTCATAGACGTAACTGGATTTTATTATTATTATATTTCTTTTTAATAGGAAATTTTATCGTCAGAAAACAGCATATCGTCATATTGACAAATATTTCCAGTCGGGCTAAATAACTTGACCAAACCCTTAAATGCTATAGTCAGTTTTCGTCATTATGTTGATAAAACGTACTATTTCTCTCTACGATAGTCTAAAGACTCCGTAGTATGAAGCTCCAAAGCTTATAAGACATAGCATAATCTATCTGATTTCATTAGCCTTTTTATTTCAAAAACAAAGTAATTAAACTACTTACTGCTATTGCAAACAAACTTTTGCGCCAGCAGGCAATTATTTACCTAACCCTTTTCATGCAAAAGATTTGGACCTCCGTTCTTTTGGCGCGAGCGTTGTGTAGGTTTATAAATTTATTTATTTGTAGCACATTTCCGCATTACGAAAGTCGCTATACGGAAATGCACAAACCGAGCTTATAAATGTGTGCAACCAAAAATTTTAAGAAATATTGGCTGCGCCCTTTCTGAGTTTTTCCTGCTCCTATCAATAATAAATCCTTTGAACTCAATCTTCAACTTTCTGATCATTATAAGAATGCCTTAAGAGTTCGTCTCAAATCTGTTGAATTATTTTCTACTAGTAATCTTACCCACTCAGCAACAACTCTTACTTTTCAAAAAAAAAGGCTATCTCTCTCAAGATTTTAGCCAATACCGTTTTTATCAAAAACTGCTTTGCCCGGCTACGCTCCGATTTCCGAGTCCACAAAACTAGGTCTAAATCCTACTCTTTAGACCCCTCTGAACCTATAAGCATTTTTATACTCAATCTCATCTCAAAAAGATTTCGTAAATTCTTTTTCTTTACATAAAAAATCTATAAGGTCTATTTAGGTCTTCCACAGATTAAGGATCCCCGTTACCATTTCTATATAACTAAAAATTATATTTGGATAGATTTTTTTGGTGTTATTTTATTCAACAAGCGCACTAAAAAAAAGCCTTCGGTCTCAATAAGTATAAAAAGTGGGTTGAATTTCTTCATTATCTGCCAAGGTTGAAACTACCTGTGCGGGCCGAGCTATTTAACCTTTACTTTGCTTTTACTCACCCCGTCTTTTTGTACAGAAGCCCTATCCTCATTACCAAATACTATGATATGTCCTTGCTACTTCTTTTTATCCCCGTTCTTCTCAAAATAAACCTTACTCAGTGGGTGTCTTTTTCTTGCCTATGGCCAATAACGTGTCACGTTCAAAATTATTATGACATTTTACAATTTTGGGGCTTTAGCCCAAAACAAAAGCTACCTGCCCTTTTCATAACAAAAAAAAGGGTAGCCTAACCTTTGTATCATACATAAGCCACGCCACCACCCACCTGAGCTTTAAGCTTTTGCCAATAACAGGGCCTGCGTTATTTGTAAATACTGCAAGCCCTCTCCCTTAAAACTACTATATCTCCCTTCTTAACCTAATAATGCCGCAAATAGCCTTTTTTTATTGCTCAAATAGCAGATACGATAAAAGGGTGCTATATTGCTATATATGATGATTTATAGGATTTCTTTTTCAGGTCTTCAATCAACAAGCTTGAAGTCCAACCAATCATGGATTTTGCATGAGTGTACTTCTTTTAGCCCAGTTTGTTTTATTTTATAGCAGAGCAGTCTTTGCTCCATATTACTTTATATAACGGTTATATGTCATAAAGTAGACAATTTCATCATCACCGCTATGAAATGGCCATGTTTAACTTGTCTGATTTTCTGGCAATGACAAGAGCAGAGGTAAGAGCTGGCCTGCTAAAAGGCCAGCTCATCTTTATAATCAAGTATCTAGCTTCTTTTCAGCTTTTACGAGGTTATTTTCTAAGTGTACTCCCCTATTTATTAAGGTGTGGCTGTCGATTTTTTACCTACACTCCCTCCTTAGAAAAAGAGAGTTTAATCTATATTAGGTAGAGTCTAATAGTTGGCCCACTATACAGTTAGATCAGCTCTGTTCTGCCCTCATTTTGGAGGCCTACCTACAAGGATTTTGTTTTCGAAGGAGGTACCCAAAAAACATAGCAATCGTGGTATGAGTTATTTCTAGTATCCTCCCACACTACAGTTAAGATCATCAAGGCTGAATGATATTTGGGTTTTTTCCTAGGGCTTTGCTCTCCAAGACAATAACAGAAACCATATAAGCTTATATTGTAACATTGCTATAGGCATATGCTACAAAATGCTTATGGGCTCTTCGGACTAAAGAACCACGTACAAAAAGGTAATATAGAGAAAAAGAAAATATATCTAAGGGTGGTAGAGTTTACTTATAGTAAATTAATTTTGATCTTCTATGATGATTCATATCCCTTGTGTTTGACATGGATTTCGATTAT